CCAAGAGCTCAAGGGCGGGGTTATCCAATACATAAACCGACTTGCCATATAACGATTTTAATGGGAACAGTTTCTGAATAAAAAAATAAAATTTTATTAATAGGATCCGAAATAAAAGACATGGGACAAAAGATAAACCCACTTGGTTTTAGACTTGGTATAACGCAAGGTCATCATTCGTATTGGTTCGCTAAACCAAAAAAGTACTCTAAACTATTTGAAGGCGACATACAAATACGTAATTGTATCGAATTTTACGTAAGAAAACATATAAGAAATTCTTCAAATTATGGTGGAATCGCACGTATTGAGATTCGAAGAAAAACAGATTTGATTCAAGTTGAAATATATACAGGGTTTCCTGCTTTATTAATAGAAAATCGTGGACGAGGGATTGAACAATTAAAAACTGATGTACAAAACGTATTGAATCCTATAGACAAACGACTTAGATTAACCTTAATTGAAATAACTAAGCCTTATGAGGAACCCAATATTCTTGCAGAATATATTGCTTTACAATCAGAAAGCAGAGTAGCTTTTCGACGAACCATGAGAAAAGCTATCGAACTAGCGAAAAAAGGGAATATTGAAGGTATCAAAATACAAATAGCGGGACGTTTAAATGGAGCAGAAATAGCTCGTGTTGAATGGGCACGGGAAGGAAGAGTTCCTTTACAAACTATTAGAGCTCAAATAAATTATTGCTATTATGCGGCTCAAACAATATATGGTGTATTGGGAATAAAAGTCTGGATATTTCGGAACGAAGAATGATTATTTTTTTTACTAATTCTACCATAAATTTAACATAAAAAACTTGCTATGCTTAGTGTGTGACTCGTATACATAAATGGTTTGATTCATCAAATTTTTTAGAAAATCTAGTTTTTACTGGAAAAAATTCGTGACGAAGAATTGGAATAAACCAATAAACTAATTAACTAATTCAAATACTTCAAATACTTCAAATACTTGTATTTATGTAAACATTTATTAAATTAATCTTTCCGCAAAAATGAAAAATATTTCTTTGTGAAGCGAAGTCGAATACGGAGAAAATCGTATGGTTTATGGAAAAGTGGGAAATTACGGAGCAGTATTGTGGAGCAAAGAAGGAAAAAAGAGAAACGGAGTTTGAATTCAATATAAACTGAGGAAATTGAATAATAAAATCCAAACTCAACTGCAGAATAGAAACCTAATCGAAAAAGTTTAAGTCATGGAAACGAGGAAATCTACGAAATTTTTTATTTGTTCGTTAGGCTAGGACGGCAAAGAAAACCAAATGAAAAAACTCCCTAAATTGATTTTAGAGTTGATATTTGCCGATGACTCTTCCATTTTATTTTACAATTTTAGAAAAATATTAAATCAAATTAAAAATATTTTATTCATGAGGAGCCGGATGAAAAGAAATTTTCATGTCCGATTCTGAAGTAGCGAAAAGGCTCATCGACTATAACCCCAAAAGAACAAAATTTCGTAAACAACATAGGGGAAATTTAAGAGGAATTGCTACTCGGGGCAATTCAATTTGTTTTGGTAAATTTGCCCTTCAAGCACTTGAACCTGCGTGGATTACATCACGACAAATAGAAGCTGGGAGGAGAGCAATAACACGTTATGCTCGGCGTGGAGGAAAATTATGGATTCGTATCTTCCCTGATAAACCAATCACTATACGTCCTGCCGAAACGCGTATGGGCTCGGGTAAAGGATCGCCTGAATATTGGGTCGCTATAGTTAAACCTGGAAAGATACTTTATGAGATAAGCGGCGTATCAGGGAATATTGCTAAGGCAGCAATGAAAATTGCTTCATACAAAATGCCGATACGTACTAATTTCATTATGATCAATGAGAAACAAATGGGAATGTAAAAAAAATACATTTTTGGATTATCAATATATATTTATTGCATTTTTTCATCCTCTCTCCCTATTGATATGAAAATATTGAAATTTTTTGGGAAGAGAGGTTCATACTCGAAAAATAAAAATGATTCAACCTCAAACTTATTTAAATGTTGCAGATAATAGTGGGGCTCGAAAACTGATGTGTATTCGAGTTATAGGAACAAGTAATCGTAAATATGCTAATATTGGTGATATTGTAATCGCTGTGGTTAAGGAAGCAGTTCCCAACATGCCAATAAAGAAGTCGGAAGTCATTAGAGCGGTTATTGTACGTACTAGAAAAGAATTTAAACGCAATAATGGTTCAATCATAAAATTTGACGATAATGCAGCAGTTGTTATAAACCAGGAGGGAAATCCAAAAGGAACCCGTGTTTTTGGTCCAATCGCCAGGGAATTGAGAGAAGCTAATTTTACAAAAATAATTTCTTTAGCTCCAGAAGTTTTGTGAAAATTTTTCTATATTTATAAAATTTCCGAAACAAATTCAAGATTTAGGAGAAAAGGTTAAAAATTTCATTATCTTTTCAAATTTAGTTTCAAATTTTTATCGCTATCTCGGACGAGCAGGGAAGCATGCAAAAAAATATTTTTTTGATCAATTCAAGGAGTTTTTATGGGTAATGATACCATCGCTAATATGATAACCTCCATAAGAAATGCAAATTTAGGAAAAATCAAAACTGTTCAAATACCTGCTACTAATGCAACAAGAGATATTGCAAAAATTCTTTTACGAGAAGGTTTTATAGAGGATTTTATCGACGATCGTAAAAATGCGAAAAATATTTTAGTTTTAAATTTGAAATATCAGGGAAGGAAAAAAAAATCTTATATAACAACTTTAAGACGTATTAGTAAATCGGGTTTACGAATATATTCCAATCATAAAGAAATTCCTAAAGTTTTGGGTGGAATGGGGATTGTAATTCTTTCGACTTCCGTAGGAATTATGACGGATAGAGAAGCTCGACAAAAGAAAATTGGAGGAGAACTTTTATGTTATGTATGGTGATCCAAGATATAAAATCTTTATAAAAAAATAGTTGAAACTGTTTTTATCAATATTATTTAATTCGGAGGGGCATTCTCCTATTGATGAAGAAACAAAATTTAATTGATATGGAAGGTGTAGTTACAGAATCACTTCCGAATGCAATGTTTCGCGTTTGCTTAGATAATGGATGTCATGTGCTAACTCATATTTCGGGGAGAATAAGACGAAATTATATACGAATATTACCGGGAGATAGAGTCAAAGTGGAATTAAGTCCATATGATTTGACTAAAGGTCGTATAACATATAGGCTCCGTGCAAGATCTTCAAATAATTGAAAAAAATTTTATATGGAGAAAAGGGATATAAATATGAAGATCCGTGCTTCCGTTCGCAAAATTTGTGAGAATTGTCGCTTAATCCGTCGTAGGAGACGAATAATGGTAGTTTGTTCAAACCCGAAACACAAACAGAGACAAGGTTAGAAAAAAAAAATCGTTAGTTTAAATTCGAATATATTGGATCGACTTACATATATACTAAATTATGCCAAAATCTATGAAAAAGATTAATCTACGTAAAGGTAAACGTAGATTACCCAAAGGAGTTATTCATATCCAAGCAAGTTTTAACAATACAATTGTAACAGTTACGGATATACGTGGACAAGTCGTTTCTCGGTCTTCTGCTGGTGCTTGTGGATTCAAGGGGGCAAAAAAAAGTACACCTTTTGCTGCTCAAACTGCGGCAGAAAATGCTACGCGAATTTTAATTGATCAGGGTTTGAAACAAGCCGAAGTTATGATCAATGGCCCAGGTCCAGGGAGAGATACAGCATTGCGAGCCATTCGTCGGAGCGGTATCCTACTAAGTTTCGTACGTGATGTAACACCCATGCCACATAATGGCTGTAGACCCCCCAGAAAAAGACGTGTATGAAAAACCATTCTAATAAACTATTATTAATATGATTCAGGATGAAATTGGAGTACTTACTCAAATATTACAATGGAGATGCATTGAATCCAGAATGGAAAGTAAACGTCCTCTTTACGGAAGATTTGCTATTTCACCTTTTAGAAGAGGGCAAGCGAATACGGTAGGAATAGCTATGCGTAGAGCCTTACCTAATGAAATTGAAGGAGCATCTATAACATCTGCTGAAATAAAAAAAGTTAGGCATGAATACTCTACAATAACTGGTATTCGAGAATCGATTCATGATATTTTAATTAATCTAAAAGAAATTGTTATAAAAAGTGATTCTTGCGAACCCCAAAAAGCATATATTTCTATATACGGACCGAAGAAAGTGACTGCCCAAGATATAAAAGTACCTCCCTCGGTTAGAATAATTGATGATACACAATATATTACAACCCTAACTGAAGCTATTTCCCTAGATATTGAATTGAATATTGAAAAAGATTGTGGATACCGTATAGAGAATTTACAAGGATACAAAGATAGTATTTTTCCAATAGATGCTGTATTTATGCCAATAAGAAACGTTAATTATAGTGTCCATTCCTTCGAGATAAAGGAAAAAATAAAGGAAATACTTTTTCTTGAAATATGGACTGACGGAAGTTTGACACCGAAAGAAGCACTTTATGAAGCTTCTCGAAATTTAATTGATTTATTTATTCCTTTAATAAATTCCGAAAAGAGAGAAATTAATTCTGGAGTAGAAGAACCCAAAGAATCAAATACACCTTCTCTACCTTTTCAATTAATATCGAGTGATATGAGGGAAATGACAAAAGATACTGCATTTAAACATATTTTTATCGATCAATTGGAATTACCAGCTAGGGCTTATAACTGTCTCAAAAGAGTTGATGTACATACTATAGCTGATTTATTAAACTACACTGAAAACGATTTGGTAAAAATCAAAAATTTTGGTAGAAAGTCAGTAGAGCAAGTATTAGAAGCTTTAAAAAATCGTTTCTCAATTCATTTATCAGAAAAATGAAGGATTATCCAAAACACCCGAAAAATCTCTTTTTTATTCTTTATAAAGAATAAAAAAGAGATTTTTCGGGTGTTCTAAAGTTTATATTATCTGTCTCTGGTACAAAAAAACGGATAATTAGCCATTTTTGAAATAATCCCAAAGTAAGAGATTTGTCAATTGGTAAAGCGGCTCCAATACCTAACCATACAGATACAACGGTACCAATCAAAAATACTGTAGTAGCTACTGGACGACGGAAAGGATTTTGAAATTTATTCACATTCTCTAGAAACGGTACCGTTAATAACCCAGCTGGTACTGCAGCCATCAAGAGTACACCCAACAATTTGTTGGGTACTGTACGAAGAATTTGGAACACCGGGAAAAAATACCATTCCGGTAATATTTCCAGAGGTGTCGCAAATGGATTTGCAGGTTCACCAATCATTGAAGGTTCCAAAACAGCTAAACCTACGGTGCATGCAATCGTTCCCAAAATAACTACCGGAAAAATATATAAAAGATCATTTGGCCAAGCAGGCTCTCCATAATAATTATGCCCCATACCTTTTGCCAATTTAGCTCGTAATATAGGATCACTTAAATCAGGCTTTTTCGTTATTAGGATAGGTTTGAATATTCCCCCCGAAAGAACTGGACATGATACTTTTTTATCATCCAGCTCAGGTAATTACAGGAAATATATAATATTATTTCGTTCAATACCCTTGATCCAAATAAATTTATTTTGTTACTTTCTGGATAGTCTTTTCTAATTCATATTTATGATTAGATATAAAATTTTGACTCGCTAATTATTTTACCATTTAATGTTCTTTCTTTAGATTTTTTTATTATTCCGATATTCTTTGGGAAAATGCAATAGGAATGAATGCAGTTTCGTACTATATTTTCTCGGTAAAGTGTAGAGTAAACAAATCCTCTGAATTTGACGGAATCCAGTATTTAATCATAGAATTTTCTTTTTTAGTAAAAAAGGAAAATACAAACCCAAGTTTTCATTTCTCCCTGTAAAAAAATGATTGGAATAAAAACACATAATTATTTTTTACGTGACAGATTGTAGCAAATTTCTGTGTGGCGAAAGTAATTATGTAATAGAGTCACACACTCCCATAATCCATTTTTCCTTTTTTTCAATATGCAAAAAATCTAAGCGTCAAATAGAAAAATAACCTAAATCTATTATTAAACTTCGAAAGTACATAATATGTAAACCTCTAGGTCTATATATTATAATGGCCCCGAAATACCTTGTTTACGAATCATTGGAAAATGCATCAGCATTACTATGGCAGTAAGGAGTGGTAATACAAAAGTATGTAAACTATAAAAACGAGTTAATGTGGATTGACCCACACTTACACTTCCTCTTAATAATTCAACCAATGGAGAGCCAATTATTGGAATAGCTTCTGGAACCCCCGTTACAATTTTGACGGCCCGGTAACCAATTTGATCCCAAGGTAATGAATAACCTGTAACACCGAAAGACACAGTTAATACTGCTAAAATGACACCAGTAACCCGAGTTAATTCACGTGGTTTTTTGAAACCGCCTGTTAGATAGACACGAAAAATATGCAAAATCATCATTAAAACCATCATACTTGCTGACCATCTATGAACTGAGCGAATAAGCCAACCAAAATTGACTTGAGTCATTATATATTGGACCGACGAAAAAGCTTCAACTACAGTAGGACGATAATAAAAAGTCATTGCAAAACCAGTAGCTACTTGAACCAAAAAGCAAGTTAAAGTAATCCCACCTAAGCAATAGAATATATTAACATGGGGAGGTACATATTTGCTGGTAATATCATCTGCAATCGCTTGAATCTCTAGGCGCTCTTCAAACCAATCATATACTTTATTGAGATAGGTTAACAAATAACATTTCCCCCTCAAAAAACCGTAAATGATTATTTATAATCACACGGCTTAGACGGAAAATTTTAAATATATGAATATATTTAAAATTTTCACTCGCCATTATCTCAAGTTAATTCTTATATTCAGTGTTTCTGAATTGCAATTCAATTTTGAGCAATCTTTTTATTTGTTATTTCGATCCAATACCAACATTATCTTGTTCAAATCGTAATAATTTTTCATTAAAACTTTAGATCCCGATTACGCTCCGATGACGTTATTAAAAATTTTTAATGGATTAAATTTTTTTCGATCATTTCTATTCTATTTAATAAAACACTTTTTCTATCTATTCAGAATTTCAGATAAATGGAAAAAAGTGCTTTATTGATGGTCGATTACGGAGTCGAATAGATAGGTTTACGAGACTTAATCATAGTTTAAATTTTGACTATTTTTGTGCTTCAGAAGCTCATAGTTTCATAAACATCTGACAGAAAAAAAAACTTCATTTAATCTGAGGGGGTTACAAATCCCATATTATTAATAAATCGATTGATCCAAACGAGTCGCACACCCATATTCGGAAAATCCTTCTGATTAATTCAATAATTACACGATTGAGCTACCTAACATTCGAAAACTTTTTCAAATTACACATATTCTTTGGAAAAAATTTATTTTAGCTCAAGTTTCAACTATCACCAACTAACTGGAACTCCGTCTAATAAAACAGAAGAATTATAAAGTTCTAAAATAATGACTAGAAAAACAGCAAAAAGAGCCATCGCAATACCCATAAGAGGAGTTGTTCCCCAACCCGGAGCGACTTTTCCATATTCCGAATTCAGTGGTTTTAATATATCACCTATACCACTTTTTTTACCGCCAGTTCTCGGCGCATCGTCAATAATTTGTGTAGCCATAAATTTCTCTGATTAAGTTGAGATTTCTCAATTTTGTGTACTATTATATTAGAAATATACATTGAAATATACCATATTCTTGGAAATACTTAAAAAAATGGAAACTGCAACTTTTGTCGCTATCTTCACATCTTGTTTACTAATTAGCTTTACTGGTTACGCTCTCTACACGGCTTTTGGAAAACCTTCTAATGAATTAAGAGATCCTTTCGAAGAACATGAGGACTGAATATAACTAATGACTTTCCCTTGGGAGAGTCATTGGTCATAAGAAAATATTACGATTCGATAAGAAATCTTATTTTTTTCCTTTGCTCGGTATTTTAGGGGGTTCCCTAAAAAAAATAGAAAAGAAAATAATTCCTAACGTACCTATCAACAAAAAAGTATAAACCAATGCTTCCATATGTTTGTATATTGGGTAAAAATTTGCAAAAAATTTTTGTATTGATCAAATGATTATTTCCTTTAAACAAATAAAAAAGTTAGAGAAAGTGAAACATTTGGTTATACTCAATTTTTTTTTGTTGGAGAAAAAAAGCATAGAAATATATTTAGGATCCGCTACCTCTTGGTAGTTAAATCTCCTAATTTTTGGAATGCTCCAAATTCAAGTTGGGCGTCTAAGTCTGGATCAATACCCGCAAAAACGTCCCTAAATAATGTTCTAGCACCGTGCCAAATGTGACCGAAAAAGAAAAGGAGAGCAAATGTTGCATGACCAAAGGTAAACCAACCACGTGGGCTGCTACGAAAAACTCCATCGGATTTTAAAGTAGCACGATCAAATTCGAAAATTTCACCTAATTGAGCACGTCTTGCGTATTTCTTCACAGTAGCGGGATCATCGAAACTAACTCCATCAAGTTCCCCACCATAGAATTCAACAGTTACACCTACTTGTTCAACACTATATTTAGATTCCGCTCTCCTAAATGGAACATCAGCTCGAACAATACCTTCTTCATCTACTAAAACAACTGGGAAAGTTTCGAAGAAGGTTGGCATACGACGTACAAAAAGTTCATGGCTTTCTTTATCTTTAAAAACAGCATGACCCAACCATCCAACTGCTATTCCATCTCCATTATCCATTGCTCCAGCCCTAAATAAACCACCTTTTGCTGGATTATTACCAATATAATCATAAAAAGCTAATTTCTCAGGAATTTTAGACCAAACTTCTGATAGATTCAAATTTTCCGCTTTTCCTGCACGAATTCGTCTATCTATTTCTTGCTGAAGGAAGCCTTGATCCCATTGATAACGAGTAGGACCAAACAATTCTATTGGAGTTGCTGCGGAACCATACCACATAGTTCCAGCAACTACGAAAGCAGCGAAAAAAACAGCAGCGATGCTACTCGACAAGACTGTTTCAACATTCCCCATACGTAGACCTTTGTACAATCTTTGGGGAGGGCGAACACTAAGATGAAATAAACCTGCTAATATACCTAAAATACCCGCAGCAATATGATGGGAAGCTATACCCCCTGGAACAAAAGGATCAAATCCTTCAGCACCCCAAGCCGGCGCTACAGGTTGGATTTTTCCAGTTAATCCATAAGGATCAGATACCCATATACCGGGACCAAACAAACCCGTTACATGAAAAGCACCGAATGCGAAACAAAGTACTCCAGAAAGAAACAGATGGATTCCGAAAATTTTAGGCAAATCAAGTGAAGGTTTACCCGTACGCTCATCACGAAATAATTCCAAATCCCAGAAAACCCAATGCCAAATAGCTGCCGGAAATAACAAACCTGATAATATAATATGTACTACAGCAACACCTTCATAACTCCATATACCAGCATTACTTACTGTCTCTCCAGTTATACTCCAACCTCCCCACGATTTCGTTATCCCCAAACGTGTCATGAAAGGTATAACGAACATACCTTGTCTCCACATCGGATCAAGAACAGGATCAGAAGGGTCAAAAACAGCTAACTCATATAATGCCATCGAACCAGCCCATCCGGATACTAATGCGGTATGCATCAAATGCACAGCAATTAAACGACCGGGATCGTTTAGAACAACAGTATGAACACGATACCAAGGTAAACCCATAAAATACCCCTTTCTCAAATATAATTAAACGCTATGTAACTTTTTCTTGCCTCAAAAATTGATATTAGTTGTGAAAAACCTCTCTAATCATCCCAAGGGTCAACATCATTAAAATACTTATGAGTCTTTTACCAATAAACATAATCAAAAACATTTTAGCATTTGTGTATTCGGTATCACAGTAAATGGATTGGTCCCACTTTAATTGAATACTTGTTGGAATAATTAATTTATATATCATTATGTGGCAATATATAGATAAATAGTATAGTTTATATTTTACTAATATAATATAATCATAGTATAATATATCTATCTTAGTAATTACGTTCTAGAATCATCGAGTTGCAATTAATTCATAGGAATGAAAATTAAATATGCCTATTGGTGTTCCGAAAGTTCCTTTTCGTCTCCCCGGAGAGGAGGATGCCGTCTGGATCGACGTATAATGCGATTTGTTAAACCTTTCAATTATATGGAATCTATCTCCATTATTCTATCCGATTGAATCATTCACTACTCACTTGAAATTCATGAATTTATCGAAAAATCTAAAGCGTGAACTCACAATTAGAATCTTATTAATTTGAAAAATCTATGGTTAATTTCAATAAATAAAGTATTTAACCTTCTTTCACTAATTTGATCGGTGGAAAAAAGGGAAAACTGAAAAATTATAATTAAAATATTCAAATTATTTGTTGATACGTACGGATGGGAAATCGGATCCAATTTATTATGAAGTAGAACATAAACCTAAAGATTTAAATTAAAAATTACCATGGAAATACATAAAATTGTTGTAATAACATGAAAAATGCATCAATAGATAATATTGTTCCAGCAGCAAAAAGCTAAATTGAGCAACAAAATGTAAGAAAAATTTGTAAGTTTTTACATTGATTTAAGCTGTATGCACTTAAAAATGCTTGTACAGTTTTCATGAGAAAACAAATGACGAATTTATCTTAATCAATCGACTTTATCGAGAAAGATTACTTTTTTTGGGTCAACAAGTAGATGATGAAATCGCGAATCAACTTATTGGTATTATGATGTATCTCAATGGAGAGGATGAAGGTAAAGATATGTATTTATATATAAATTCTCCAGGCGGAGCTGTTTCAGCTGGAATTTCCGTTTATGACGCTATGCAATTTGTTGTGCCCGATGTACATACAATTCGCATGGGGTTAGCAGCTTCAATGGGTTCTTTCATTTTAACCGGTGGCGAGATTACCAAACGTATAGCACTACCCCACGCTTTGTGTCAATGTGTTTTTCTTTTATATTTATGTCTAACACTTAGAAAGTGGAAATAGCACGACATATTCATCTATTATTCTATAGGAGGATGAGAAAAATTCAGTAGAAATTCTATTTTCAATGAATTTATTTTAGCGTCATAAACTCGAGAATAAAAGTTCATTTATAAGAATATAATCGAAAAAAACTTTGTAATTGCTAAACGAAAATAAATAAGATCAGAAAATTAGTCTTTATATAGCAATAGAATCATCATAATATATAGTAAAAGATGATTTCGTTGACCACAATAATAAGATCAAAAAGTTTGAAATTTTTTGGATAATTTCGAGATAGATATCTGGGAATCGATTAGAGAGCTGTATGCATTTAGCAATGTATGTACATTTAATGCATGTACAGTTCCCTTATTTAAAAATTTTAATAAAAATTTTGATGAAATTTAGGATATTATGAAATATTAATTAGGGTAATGATCCATCAACCAGCTAGTTCCTACTATGATGGACAAGCCGGTGAATGCATTATGGAGGCCGAGGAAGTTTCGAAACTCCGCGATTGTATTACTAAAGTGTATGTACAAAGAACGGGTAAACCTTTATGGGTTATTTCTGAAGATATGGAAAGGGATGTTTTCATGTCAGCGAACGAAGCAAAAGTTTATGGTATTGTTGATTTAGTTGCTATAGAAAATTCTTCAAATTCTACCAATAATTAATGAAATATAAGCTTATAAATATTTAGTTATTTCTGAGGGTTGAGTTTAATCCAAACCGAAAGATTCTGCATACAAATTATAATGCCTACTATCCAACAACTAATTCGAAATAAGAGACAACAAATTGAAAATAGAACAAAATCTCCAGCTCTTAGGGGATGTCCTCAACGTAGAGGCGTATGTACTAGAGTGTATGTGCGACTTGTTTGAATCAAAAACTTTTTGTATTTTAGGGAACAATTGCAGATGAACTCTTTTATACTAATTAGAGTAAAGATACATCATTTTTTTTTCCTTCAATGAAATTTATAGTTTTTTCGGTGCAAATCCGATCATCTTTGTTTTGGATGGAAAATCATTTCTCAATGGTAGCGATTGATCATCAATCCATTAAGCGGGGAACATATTCACAATTTTTCGTAGAATCATTTGTTAGGGAAGAAATGAAATAAAAGGGTCAGTTATTCAACAAACTTTTTGGATTAAATAACGTGCCGTTAATGAATTTTTTATCTATCATTTTCGTTATATATAAAAGCTTAGAATCAGTATTTGTACAAATAACTGATACTACTCAAATTTAGCTTTGGCAGTCGGAAAGGACCTAATCGTTGAAGTGAAAACTATAGAAACAGAGGAATTCGTGATTTAACTTAGTTGGAGGTATTATCCCTTTATCGCTAAGAGATTATCGGATCAAAAAATCATGTAAAGGAAGGTTATAGCAGCAAAAACTTTTGGAATTCTTCTTTCATACATTAGAAATTAAAATATTAGAAACTAAGCAAGATTTCGAGATGAATTATTTTTATTACATAGAACTTTTCTAATAATTCGGAGGAGCATAGGCCAATGACTAGAGTTAAACGTGGTTGCGTAGCACGAAAACGTCGTAAAAATATTCTTACGCTTACATCCGGATCTCGTGGAACTCATTCAAAACTTTTTCGAACTGCCAATCAACAGGGAATGAGAATATTAGCATCGTCTCACCGCGATAGAGGTAAAAAAAAGAGAGATCTTCGTCGTTTATGGATTATTCGACTTAATGCAGCAGCACGAGATAATGGAATTACTTATAATAAATTGATTCGATATTTGTATCAAAATGGGATTTTTTTGAATCGGAAAATACTTGCCCAAATAGCTGTATTGGATAAAACGGCTCTTTCCATAGTAATACAAACTATCATAAAAAGAGAGGAATAGCGAAAGAACCTCTCCGGTAAGTCTTAATTTAAAGCTCCCGGGAGGTTCCAATAAGAATTTGAACAAAAAGTAACAAATCAATTTTCGTTATTAAGAAAAGGTAATAAGGCTAATACACGAGCTCGTTTAATTGCTAAAGTAAGTAAACGCTGTTGTTTCGAAGTTAATCTATTTGTTCGTCTAGATAAAATTTTTCCTTGCTCACTAGTAAATCGTCGAAGTAAACTTATATTTTTATAATCAATGAATTCTCCGGATCTAATTGCTGGAATACGTTTGCGGGAGGATCTCCTAGATTTGGTCATAAGTATATTCTATAAAACTTTGAAAGATTCGTTATTTTTTGATTTCCTTGTGAATGGTATGACCACCACAATAGCGACAAAACTTTTTTAATTCCAATCTCATTGCTGTATTGCGACGATTCTTACGAGTCGTATAGCGAGAGATACCTCGAGATCTTTTTCCAATATTTTCGGCACAATTAATACATTCTAAATTAACTGTTACTCTTATTTCCTTACTTTTAGCCATAGTTTTATCTGAAAAGTTTAAAATTTTTGTAAAACCTATTTTGAAAAATATTGATAAAATAGCCTCTAATTATGGGGTCAATGACTAATATTTCTTTTTAGAAAAAAGGAAGAACTAAAGCATCTGGAAAAAAACGATTAATTTCTATTAATAAACCAGCCGGAAATCCGAACCACAAAGTAGCTAGAACGGGTGCCGTAGATAAATAGGTTTTTGCATCTTGCATTGTGAATTTTCCTTTTTCTATTTTTCTAAGATAGTTTGTTCTATATATTTATTTGTTTACTTTTATCGTAAAACAAGAGAGGGTAGCCAAAATCATTGCGAGCAGGGAAAAACTAATTTATAAAATAGGTTTATTTAGTACTTTTTTCATATACTAATCTTTTCATCGTAGAATAGAAGAATAAGATAAATTAGGTATAATAATTGTGAAAATATATAACTTAAGGGATGTAGCGCAGTTTGGTAGCGCGTTTGTTTTGGGTACAAAATGTCGCAGGTTCGAATCCTGTCATCCCTACCTTATGTAAATGTTAAAAACAAAATAACTGTTCAAACGCTCTTAGTTCAGTTCGGTAGAACGCAGGTCTCCAAAACCTGATGTCGTAGGTTCAAATCCTACAGGGCGTGACTAAAACGAGTATAAACCTTTCGATCCGAAATATAATTTAACAAAGCCATGTTCTTCAATAAAAAAATGCAATTACAATTTAAAGATCTAATTGATCCCCACGTCGATATTGCAAATATGCGGTTACAAATAATCCAACTAAAGTTATCGGAATTAACCCAAGAACAATACCAGACAATAGAGCTTCAACCATTTTTTTTTTTCGATCAACCAAAATAATATATAATTAATGGATTATTCTAGTGTGTTATTAATTCCAATTTAAATTTTGGAAAATACAATGGAATTTTCTATCCTAGTGAATCATTTTCTAAATAAGTTCTATTTTGCTTAACCCAATAAATAGAACTAATGCGGAAAGTAAAGCTGCAAGTAGAAACAAAGAATAACTAATTATGATGAGCATAAAGAACCTAATAAAATGTTGTATACTTTTATCAATGAATTATATATATATATATAATTTTCTCATCCATTTGAAAGAGAAGTGTATGGCATATGTAACTAATAATGAAGATAATGATGATAATGATAATAAAGATAATTATATTATTATATTATAATATAATGGTGATAATAATATATTTTTCCATGTTCCTATCAAACCCCAAATATTTTTGAATTCATTTTTTATCGTGGAAATATAGATAAGTTCATTATTATTATTATTATTATTATCGTCATTTGATTTTTCCATTGTGAAACCACGAATGGAAAAGTGAAAAAATCAGTAAATAATTATTTTCGATATATAGTTTGATATCCTCTCCATATCTTTTCAAACTCGTTTTCCTACCCAATATTATTTTAAATGTGATTAATTTCAATTTTCTCAAATTTTTATTGCTGCGTCGGGGAAAGATTAGCTATACTAAGTGAGTATGCTTCAAAAATACCTTTGGTATAAAATTGGCAACATAACGAGATTAAAGGAATAAAAATATTAGTCGATTCCAAATCTTCTACTTTTCTTCCCTCGCGGGATCAATTCCTCTTGTTTTTACAAATATATACGGAGCTAACCATGTCTGGAAATACAGGAGAGCGTCCTTTTGCTGATATAATTACCAGTATTCGCTATTGGGTAATCCATAGCATTACCATACCCTCGTTATTTATTGCGGGATGGTTATTTGTCAGCACAGGTTTAGCTTATGATGTGTTCGGGAGTCCTCGTCCAAATGAATATTTTACGGAAAATCGACAAGAAATTCCACTAATTACTGGCCGTTTCAATTCCTTGGAACAAATTAATGAATTTACTAAATCCTTTTAGGGGGTATTAATGACTATAGATAGAATTTATCCGATTTTCACAGTGAGATGGTTAGCTGTTCACGGATTAGCTGTACCTACAGTTTTCTTTTTGGGAGCTATATCAGCAATGCAATTTATCCAACGATAAACTTTTAGAAAAATCTTAAAACTATGACACAACCAAATCCGAATAAACAAAGTGTGGAATTAAATCGTACTAGCCTGTATTGGGGATTACTATTAATATTTGTACTTGCGGTTCTATTTTCCAATTATTTCTTTAATTGAGAAGAAAATTCTTTTGCCTTGTCTGGAAAAAGAATTTTTTATATTATTTGTAACTGTGTATGTCTTTAGACAGGACTATTTAATAAAATTTTGAAAACAAGGAGTTAAACTCAATGGCCAATACTACCGGAAGGATTCCCTTATGGTTAATTGGTACTGTAGCCGGTATCATCGTAATTGGTTTGGTAGGTATTTTTTTCTATGGATCATATTCCGGATTAGGATCATCTTTATAATACAAAAGGGGTTTTCAATACAAATAACTGATCCTCATTAAAATGCAATAAGAAAAAAACTTTACCCTTTTCAATAAAGGGTAAAGTTTTTTTGGTAATAGAACCTTCGAATTTGGAAAATGAAATATAAAACTAAAAATTCATTTCAGCTAATTGCACTTTTTCAAATTGTTTCTTTTTAAGTACTAGAAAAATTTGTGCGAGAATGACTGATCCGAAGAAAACCAAAAGACCTTGAATACGCAACGGATCTTGCAAGACTATTTCTGCATCACCTTGACCAAAACCACCAACATTTGGATTATTAGTTAAAGGTTGGTCCATTTTAACAGATTCACCTTCGGAAATAATAAGTTCGGGACCCGGAGGGATAATATCAACAACTTCATGACCGTCTGATATATCATTTATTATTATCTCATATCCACCTTTTTCTCTACGTAAAATTTTATTAATTTTTCCTGTTGTTGAAGCATTATAAACCGTATTATTGCTTTTACCTCCATCAGGATAGATTTGTCCTCTCCCTCTATTTGCTCCTACATAAATGGGATATTTTAAAAAATAAGCTTCTTTATTTGCAGCTGGATCTGGTGAGAGAATTGGGAAAGCAATTTCACTGTATTTTTTACCTGGAACAGGGCCTATTACCAAAATATTTTTTTTATCATTGCTATATGGTTGAAAAAAAAGATTGCCCATTTTTTCTTTTATTTCAGGAGGAATACGATCCGCCGGAGCTAATTCAAAACCCTCTGGTAGAATTAGAACTGCTCCGACATTTAGAGGACCTTTTTTTCCATTAGCGAGTACTTGTTTCACTTGCAAATCATAAGGAATTTTGACAACCGCTTCAAATACTGTATTTGGGAGAACCGATTGTGGCACTTCAATATCAACAGATTTTTTAGCTAAATGACAATTGGCACATACAATACGTCCTGTGGCTTCCCTAGGATTCTCATACCCCTGTTGTGCAAAAATGGGATATGCTTCTGAAACAGATGGCCAAACCAATATATTTATAATACTTATTAAGGAAATCGATCGGGTCACCCATTTTAGAATTAAGTTATTCAATTTTTTATTTTGCATGGTTCAATTATCCGTTTCAAAGAATTTTAATAAATAATTTAAATAATTTAATTTTTTTAAATTACTTTATTTGAGGCATTTGCCATTCTCCTAGCAATAAAAATAAAAATTTTAAGATTTTCTAATTTTGGTTGAATTTTTCTATAACAGAAAATTCCACTATTTTTGACTTATAGTAAATAATATTGTGGAGAAAAAAAGGTAACTTTATTCATTCATGGTATGATAAGTTGCTACAATGGAAGGCGATATACGATTTAAATGACGAAAAATCAAATATTTGAAGACTGTATCTAAAATAACTGGAAATGTTGAAACAAAGCAGGAAATTACACGTTTGTTGTGAACAAAACCGAAATGTTCTAAACAAGAACTTATTACAAGTTCCCAACCATGCGGGGAATGAAATCCAATGCATAAATCAGTTAATAGAAGAATAAAAAAAGCTTTCATTGTATCACTCAAACTATAAAATAATTCTTGAACCCAAGAATTCAAAATAACAAGACGTTCTTTACCAAGGATAAGGGAACCACTCAGAGTAGTAAAATAAATAATATCTGTTGATAAATGTGAAATCGTCTCAATACTATCATCGTTATAATTTTCTACTAATTTAATAGTTTGCTGATGTATTTCCCCAGTCAAATTTTGTGATTGTAGAGGAAATGATGAATTTGCTATAATTTTGTCTAACCAAAAAAGTTCTTCAATTTCCTGAAGTTTTTCCAAAGCTTTTTCTTCTTGGAAGGAAGTAAGAAAAATTTGAGATTGATAATTATTCCACCAATAATTAATCAAAGGTTCTGAAAAACATTTCTGAGAAAAAATGGAAATTGATAGAGGAATAATGATTAGACATCCAATATATTGCAAAGAAGCTAATGCTTGATACTTTGCTAATCGAAACTCTTGAAGGACTAATGAACTTGATTGGTTCATTAACTCCGCTCCGAATCTGGAAAGAGTACGTGTTATCGAACGTGGTAGTAAACCAATAGATTCATATGATATTATCGCTAATCCGGGTCTTTTCATTCCCAATAAATAATATTCATCCTCTTCTCCCGAATCCATAGATATTGGAGAAGTCACTAGATAGTGACGTTTCCATATATATAAATCATTCAATGTTGCTTCAATCCACGCTAATTTTCTATTAATTTTTCTAATTAATACTTTTTCCGAATTATGAGTAAAAATGATCCCTGTTTGAAATTCTTTCTTCTCAGAAGATTTGTTATTTAAAAAGTTGTTTTCGATAAAAAGGATTTGAAACATACTTAATATCATCGATTTGAAAAAATGAAAAAAGTTGGTTAAAGATAAACCAATTTTGTATTCTAAAAGACTTAGATATATTATAAGAACAGAATTATTTAATTCTGTATTCGTATAAAAAAGGATAGATTGCCAAGATCGTTTTGGGGAAAAGAGCATATTTCTATACAGGAAATAATTTCTTTTTATTTTTTGTATACGTTTGCCAGCCCTATAAGCTTTTTCGAGACACTGATAGGGTCTGATTCGCCAGTAGGATAGATTTTTCATAAAATAATTTAATTTTGCTGGAGGAAAAAAGCATATAAATTTTTTTATTCTCTCAATTTTCTAAGAAAAAACTAACTTGATCGAATGTCCTTTAAATGCCCTCAATGGAAAGTTTTAAAAAACGGGCTGATTCAGCTGCTTTAGTTTCCATTTCTTCCAACGTTGAGTATTCCTCAAGACGACTTAGAGGAACATCTTGTTGACTTTTCATTCTTATGTAGAGAACTCTACGAGATAAAAATCCTTCCTGGACTTCCATACGTATTGCTTGAATGTCTTCAATAAAAAATTGTATGAAAATTCGACGGTTTTTGCCTGGAAATCCCCAACGAAAAAGCGAAAAAATTCCTTTTTGTTTATCGAATTTATTATAACCACTACCTACATTCCACCAAATAGTGGACCATAAATACAAACTAATGAATGAACCTGCTGTACCGTAGAAAAACATAACAAGGCCTTGTGGAATAAATAAAATTTGCTCAGCAGATAAAAATGGTATTAAATCTTTCTGCAAGTAACTCGAAAAACCAACAACGGAAAAACCTAGGGCCCCCGATAAGAGAATGAAAGCCCAGCAAAAATTACCAATTCTTCGGGATCCGGTTACGAAATCTATTCGAATATCTTCAACTTGTGAATTCATAGCAAAACAAAATCTCCTAAAAATAATTAAATTTTTTTAATCGCGAAAAAGCTTGGAGTAAATACTTGTTTATAGAAAGTAACACTTCATATATATAAAGTATTACTTTCTCATCGTTTATCAGAATTCTTAATTTAATTATTTTCTACGAAATATCGTCTCGTTCAATATATATAAACAAAGAAGCCATTGTAATCGCTGGAAAAACTAGACCTACTAAAGGTACGAAAATCGAAGGCAAATAAGAAGCTGTCATGAAAAAATACCTTAGAATTGAATTGTGAAAAAAAAAAATGAAGATAACCAATATATACTATACCTTATGGGAAAGTTAACTAAATAAGAATTATATGCTATTCTAATAAATAATATATTGTTTTTAGTAAATATTCCAGGAATACTATAAGGCAATTAATTTTTATCGGGGAAAAAATCGTTATATGCTTTTCCGGGGGCTGAGCCATAAAGTTCAAAAATTTCGCTTAAAACACCTTTTAACAAATTACGAGGAACAATTAAATCCAATAACCCGTGATCAAATAGAGATTCGGCAACCTGAAATCCATCTGGTATTTTTTGACGAAGAGTTTGTTCAATTACTCGTTTGCCAGCGAATGCAATATAAGCTTTAGGTTCAGCAATTATTATATCGCCCAACATACCAAAACTCGCAGTAACTCCTCCTGTTGTAGGGTAAGTCAAAATAGCTATATAAAGTAATTTTTTCTGTGCCTGATGAATTTGCAAAACTGAAGATATTTTAGCCATTTGCATTAAACTCAATGTGCCTTCTTGCATACGCGCTCCACCTGAAGAACACACTATTATAATGGGAATGGCTTTCAACGTGGCGTATTCAACAAGACGAGTAATTTTTTCCCCGACAACAGATCCCATACTACCTCCCATAAATTGAAAATCCATAACTCCAAGTGCGATAGAAATTCCATTTAATTTTCCTATACCTGTTTGAATAGCATCGGTCAAACCTGTTCGTTTTTGATAGAATACTATTCGATTTTTATAAGAATCTTCATCCGAAAATTTAAGAATATCTCTTGCAGTCATATCTTCGTCCATGGGATGCCAAGTCCCACGATCAATTAATAGTTCAATTCTTTCTGTACTACTCATTTGTAAATGATAGCCGCATTCCTCACAAATTCTTTTATTTTGTCTCAAAAATCGAACATATAACATATTTTCACAATTATCACATCTAGTCCATAACCCCCTAGTAGTATCAATCTTTATATACTTATCTTTTTCCCCTTCACTAAATATATATCCTTTGGTAGCCTTTTCGATAAAAGCTCCAATTAATCCACCAAATCTTCTCTTATCTTCAAACCAATTCATTAGAGACATCAAAAATTTCCTCCCCTTTTCAAAACTCAGTATGAGGTATCGAGAAAAATGAAAAATAAATAAGAAATTTTTCAAAAATTGAAAGATCGAGAAAAATGTACGATTACGGTACAGCAGCCCAAATTTATTAACTAAAAAATCCAAAGTGTTAAATGATTTACTAGTTTAATAATAAAACATAATTGATTTTTCTACAAAACATTGAAATCTTGCTTTGATCTTAATAATTAAGTTCCATTAAAAGTTACAAATAACTGTTCCAAAAGGGTTAGAAGGGATTCGAACCCTTGACCTCATGCTTCGGAGTCATGAACTCTAATCCACTGAGCTACAAACCCTAACCAACTTATCCAAACGATTTTTTATTCATTTTTTTCACCCCAGTTTTGGGGTGAAAAAAATGAATAAAAAAATTATAAAGTATCTATTGTTTCATATTCAAATTTAATTTCTTTCCAAACTTCACAAGCAGCAGCTAAATCAGGACTCCATTTAGCAGCTTCGCGAATAACCTCATTACCTACACGAGCAAGGTCGCGTCCTTCATTACGTGCTTGTACACAAGCTTCTAAAGCAACTCGGTTAGCAACTGCACCAGGTGCATTTCCCCAAGGGTGTCCCAAAGTTCCACCACCAAATTGTAATACAGAATCATCCCCGAAAATTTCGGTTAAAGCTGGCATATGCCAAACATGAATACCACCAGATGCTACGGGTAATACACCAGGTAGAGAAACCCAATCTTGTGTGAAATAAATACCACGACTTCTATCTTTTTCTATATAGTCATCACGCAATAGATCCACAAAACCTAGAGTAACGTCACGTTCTCCTTCTAGTTTACCCACAACGGTACCAGCATGGATATGATCTCCACCAGATAAACGCAATGCTTTAGCTAGTACACGGAAATGCATACCGTGATTCTTTTGTCTATCAATAACAGCATGCATCGCACGATGAATATGAAGAAGTAAACCATTATCTCGACAGTAATGAGCTAAACTAGTGTTTGCAGTGAAACCACCTGTAAGGTAATCATGCATAACGATTGGTACACCCAACTCTCTAGCACATGCAGCTCTTTTCATCATTTCTTCACATGTACCTGCGGTAGCATTTAAATAATGTCCTTTAATTTCACCAGTTTCAGCTTGAGATTTGAAAATAGCTTCTGCTACGAACAAGAAACGATCTCGCCAACGCATAAATGGTTGAGAGTTTACATTCTCGTCATCTTTCGTAAAATCCAGTCCACCACGAAGACATTCATAAACGGCTCTACCATAATTTTTAGCAGATAAACCTAGTTTTGGTTTAATAGTACAGCCCAGTAACGGACGACCATATTTATTCAATTTATCTCTTTCGACTTGGATACCATGAGGTGGACCTTGGAAAGTTTTTACATAAGCTGGAGGAATTCGTAAATCTTCCAGACGTGAAGCTCGTAAAGCTTTGAATCCAAATACATTACCTACAATAGAAGTGAAAAGATTTGTAACGGAACCTTCTTCGGATAGATCCGATGGATAAGCTACATAAGCAATATATTGATTTTCTTCACCAGCAACCGGTTCAATATCATAGCAGCGACCTTTGTAACGATCAAGACTTGTAAGACCATCAGTCCAAACCGTAGTCCACGTACCGGTTGAAGATTCAGCAGCTACTGCTGCTCCTGCTTCTTCGGGTGGTACTCCAGGTTGTGGAGTCATACGAAATGCTGCTAAAATATCCGTTTCTTTCGTCTCATAATCAGGCGTATAGTAAGTTAATCTATAATCTTTAACACCAGCTTTGAATCCAACACCTGATTTAGTCTCCGTTTGTGGTGACATAAGTCCCTCCCTACAAATCAATTTATACTCTAGCAAAGATAAGGTCTACTCGATAGTGGGGTCCTTAAAAATTGATTACCCGAGAAAAGTTTTATCCTTATCTTATGAATTAGGAATATTTTTTCAGAAAAATAAAACATCATTATCATTGTATATTGCTTTTAATACGTAATGCAACCCGCTTATACATTTATATTAATGTATCTTGTTTCTCTACCGAAATTTTGCAGATTGGACCGAGAACATTTACAATGTACACGATAATCATATACTTGATATGATATATAATCGAATTATCAAATAAAAATTAGATAAAAGTTTTTAATTTCATTATTAACAGGGATTCAAAATAATATATATATTAAGTAGAATGGGAGTAAAGAATGAAAAAATTAATTGAATTTTTTATATTACTTCTACTATCGGTACATTAAGTTGGTGAATGAATAATGTAACAAAATCAGTCAATATAAAACCAAAATTATTTGTTCCCTTTCCATCCCATATTTCAATTTTTTTATAATATGTTTTATTATTAATCGATTTTTTGATACAAAATATTTGTTTACTACAATTTTATTAAAATCAACTTTTTAAAAAATTTATGAGAATTAATCTTCTATTTCTTGGGACTTCCACACTTATTGCTAAAAATGTAGGAAATATTACTCAAATTATTGGACCAGTACTCGATGTTGCTTTTTCACCCGGAAAGATGCCTAATATTTATAACTCTTTGGTTGTTCAAGGGCAAAATGCAGCAGGTCAGGAAATTAATGTTACATGTGAAGTTCAACAATTATTAGGAAACAATAAAGTTAGAGCCGTTGCAATGAGTGCTACTGATGGTTTAATGAGAGGAATGGAAGTTATTGACACAGGCGCTCCTCTAAGTGTTCCCGTTGGTGAAGCTACTCTCGGAAGAATTTTTAATGTTTTGGGAGAACCTGTTGATAATTTGGGTCCTGTAGATGCTAGTACAACATTTCCAATTCATCGATCAGCACCTGCTTTTACTCAACTAGATACCAAATTATCTATTTTTGAAACAGGAATTAAAGTTGTGGATCTTTTAGCGCCTTATCGACGTGGGGGAAAAATTGGATTATTTGGGGGCGCCGGGGTTGGCAAAACCGTACTCATTATGGAACTAATCAATAATATTGCTAAAGCCCATGGAGGTGTATCAGTATTTGGCGGAGTTGGAGAACGTACCCGTGAAGGAAACGACCTTTACATGGAAATGAAAGAATCTAAAGTAATTAATGAACAAAATATTTCGGAGTCCAAAGTAGCATTAGTATACGGTCAAATGAATGAACCCCCCGGTGCTCGAATGAGGGTAGGTTTGACGGCGCTAACGATGGCAGAATATTTTCGAGATATCAATAAACAAGATGTTCTTCTGTTTATTGATAACATTTTTCGATTTGTTCAAGCGGGATCAGAAGTTTCCGCTTTATTGGGTAGAATGCCATCGGCTGTTGGCTATCAACCGACTCTGAGCACGGAAATGGGTACGTTACAAGAAAGAATAACTTCGACAAAAGAAGGATCGATCACTTCTATTCAAGCAGTCTATGTACCTGCAGACGATTTGACGGATCCCGCTCCTGCTACAACATTTGCACACTTGGATGCTACTACTGTTTTATCAAGGGGATTGGCAGCAAAGGGCATTTATCCTGCTGTAGATCCTTTAGATTCAACGTCTACCATGTTACAACCTTGGATCGTTGGTGAAGAGCATTATGAAACTGCTCAGGGAGTAAAACAAACTTTACAACGATATAAAGAATTACAAGATATTATAGCCATCTTGGGATTGGATGAATTATCTGAAGAAGATCGTTTAACTGTAGCAAGAGCTCGAAAAATTGAAAGATTCTTATCTCAACCATTTTTTGTGGCAGAAGTTTTTACTGGTTCTCCAGGGAAATATGTCAGCCTACGAGAAACAATAAAAGGTTTTCAAATGATTCTTTCTGGAGAATTAGACAGTTTACCTGAACAAGCTTTTTATTTGGTAGGAAATATTGATGAAGTTACCGCAAAAGCTGCTACTTTACAAGTAGAGGGTTGAGAAAGAAAAAATGACATTAAATCTTCGCGTAATGGCGCCCAATCGAATTGTTTGGAATTCCGAAATTCAAGAAATTATTTTATCAACAAATAGTGGACAAATCGGTATCTTACCCAATCATGCCCCTCTGTTAACAGCTTTGGATATTGGAATCGTAAAGATCCGTCTCAGGGAACAATGGTCCACTATGGCATTAATGGGTGGTTTTGCTATGATAGAGAATAATCAAATGACTATTTTAGTCAATGAAGCTGAAAAAGCAAATGAAATTGATTTGCAAGAAGCTCAAGATACTTTTCGAAAAGCTAAAACTAACTTGGCTCAAGCGGAAGGTAAAAAACAAATTATTGAAGCTAATTTGGCTTTCAAGAGAGCTAAAGCGAGACTAGAAGCAATAAACGTAAATACATCAATTATTATGAATTAGGATTCATTGCGTAACGTAAGAACAATAGAATATTAGATGTTATTCAAGTTTGAATAACATCTAATATTCTAAATTACCTACTATTGGATTTGAACCAATGACTCTCGCCGTATGAAAGCGATACTCTAACCACTGAGTCAAGTAGGCGTTTAGTACTTATCAACTTTTATTCTATCATAATCTCTGTGAAAGAAAAGTTTTATATTCGCATATAAATAAATTTATAATCTTGTTTATCATACTTGACAATAGGTGAAGAAAAACTTACAATTATCTTCGTTAGTAACGTATTCTCAATTCATTATTAATATATAAGGGCTATAGCTCAGCGGTAGAGCGCCTCGTTTACACGTGCGCCAATGATTATCGAAAAAATTATTGAAATATTCAATTCGCAAGTAAATTTGTGTAATAAAAATATGACTGTCTCACTCTCCTATTGAAGAGGAAAACAGCCTGACAGAGAAGATTCGAGTTTTATATTCGGAACATAGTTAAAATTGATATGGTTAATCTTCCCTCTTTTAATGGTAACACATGATGAGAACATTACGAGGAACTCTAGATACTCTTTTTTTTTTGCCATATGAACTTTGAGGTGTATAAAGTTTCATACAAATTGAGCGAGAGAGGCTCTTCCTTGAGTATATCCATGTATGAAGAAGAACAAACCTAAGTCAATGTTTAAGTTTTTCGGAAAACTTTGGGATTGTTTAATATTATAAACACACGGAACTATCTTATTAGTAGTAAAAGTAAAGGATGGTAGAATAACTAGATTCAGTATTTAGTTAATTAATGAGCCCAATGCATGGAAAAATGCATGTTGGGTTCTCGAAACGGTTCTTGAAAGCAATAATAGCTTAATTTTGAATTCGTTCACCGAGAATGTCTACGGTTCGAATCCGTATAGCCCTAATTAATCTCAAAAGTTTTTTTTCGAGTTTTGCAAAACGGAAATTCTTCAGTACAAGAGTTATTTCGGATTATCTGGAAGGAAAAATATAATAATATTGTTATATACTATACGGTTTCCAGTACATATCAAAATTTAATGTATAAATAATTGGGAAGTCCAATATAGAATGATCAAATAGCCAAAAATGTTATTCAATTTTTTATCCAAGGGAGGATTGCAATGTTCCAGTCTCAAAAATATTCATATTTTTGGATATTTCTATTAATACTTACTTTTTCTATCATTCTAATCTTCTCCATTTCAAAATTGATAACCCCTGAAAATAAGGGACCAGAAAAATTTACCACTTATGAATCAGGTATAGAACCTACGGGAGGCGCTCGTATCCAATTTCAAATTCGTTACTACATGTTTGCTTTAGTCTCTGTGGTTTTTGATGTTGAAACGGTTTTTCTCTACCCATGGGCTATGAGTTTTTATGAATTCGGCATATTATCTTTTATAGAAGCTTTAATTTTCATTTGTATTCTCATTATTGGTTTAATCTATGCATGGCGGAAAGGAGCATTGGAATGGTTGTAAATTTTAGAAACTATCTTTCCGGAAATAATTTAGGAAACGAATTACCTGAAAAAATCATGAATGATATACAATTTTCGTCACTGGATAAAACGTTTACAAATTCGATTATTCTAACAACTTTTAATGATTTTTCAAATTGGGCTAGGCTTTCAAGTTTATGGCCCCTTCTTTACGGTACAAGTTGTTGTTTCATCGAATTCGCTTCATTGATAGGTTCACGATTTGATTTCGATCGTTATGGCTTAGTTCCTAGATCGAGTCCTAGACAAGCTGATCTCATTATAACAGCCGGGACTGTTACCATGAAAATGGCTCCATCTTTAGTTAGACTATATGAACAGATGCCAGAACCAAAATATGTTATTGCAATGGGGGCTTGTACAATTACAGGCGGTATGTTTAGTACAGATTCTTACACGACAGTCCGTGGAATAGATAAACTAATTCCCGTCGACGTTTATTTACCTGGTTGTCCACCTAAACCGGAAGCTATTATTGATGCTATAATAAAACTCCGTAAAAGAATGGCTCAAGAAACATATAACGATCGAGAAAAAATTAAACAAGGTGAAAGATACTTTACCCTAACCCATCAATTTGTTTCATTTCCAACTATTAATGGAGAAAGATCTGATCAACAATTATTGAATCACTTTTTCCAATTCGAAAAACCTTCAAAAATTTTGTTTGAAAAAATCGAAGAGGAAATCAAAATCTTGGCCCCTCCTCAAAGATAAAAATAATTTACAATTTTTATATAATATGATAGACACTGTGGACAATAGTAATGGTGATAGTAATAGTAAAATACATGGAAGATTATCTATTTGGTTAATAAAACATGGGTTGACCCATAGACCTTTAGGTTTTGATTACCAAGGTATCGAAACTTTACAAATAAGATCGCAAGATTGGCCTTCTCTGGCCGTTTCGCTATATGCTTATGGTTTCAATTATCTCCGTTCGCAATGTGCGTACGATGTTGAACCAGGTGGTTTATTAGCTAGTGTATATCATTTAACAAAGGTCTATGATAATGCAGACCAGCCAGAAGAAGTATGTATTAAAATTTTTGTATCGAGAAAGAATCCAGTGATTCCATCTGTTTTTTGGATATGGAAAAGTGCTGATTTTCAAGAACGTGAATGTCATGATATGTTCGGAATTATTTACGATAATCATCCGAGCCTTAAACGCATTTTAATGCCCGATAGTTGGATAGGTTGGCCATTACGCAAAGACTATGTTATACCCGATTTCTATGAATTGCAAGACGCATATTAGTGATCGAAAAATATGTAATACATATATGTAATATATATGTATTACATATGAGAAAAACTTATATATATTCGTGGATGCATGCCAGAAACCAGATTTGAACTGGTGACACGAGGATTTTCAGTCCTCTGCTCTACCGACTGAGCTATTCCGGCAATTTTTTGATACGTAACTCTAAGATGTAAATAAAAATTATGTCAATATTACAAGAGATTGAATTTCCTATGGGGGTAGAGGGACTTGAACCCTCACGGTCTAAAAAGCCAACGGATTTTCTTCCTACGATGATTTACATCGTTGCTAATTGAATGTAGCATGTAAAAACGGACTCTATCTTTATCCTTATCTAATACAATTTATAATAATAACTTATTAAATAATGGTATTTATATCTATCTTCAAATATTATAGTTTCTTCAATCGGATAGTTCCCTTTGAGTCTCTGCACCTATTTCGTATTTCGTAAACAAAATTTGGCTCAGGATTACCTATTATGTTTTTCTCCAACCTAGGTTTCCCCGAATCTGGAAACAATCACTTAGTCAATTTCTTGACCAAGGCCCAATCAAATTAAGTCCGCAGCGTCTACCAATTTCGCCATACCCCCTCTTTCATTTCCAATAGTTAACCAAATTTAGAGAAGAAGAACATTCGGTATATTTCTATTGAAACAAATTATCGTTCTCTCTCTCAGGTTATGCAATACGTTTTCAAATAACTTAAAAATAAATGAAAATTAATGCTTGTTTTTTCCCGTTCAGATATATATAATATTTGCATATTATTAAATACATCAATAATTGGACCATAAAGTTGTATTTATCAAAATGGTTAGTGTAGAAATACAAAATATATGTTTGAAAGCCTGTTTAGCTCAGAGGTCAGAGCATCGCACTTGTAATGCGATGGTCATCGGTTCGACTCCGATAGCGGGCCCACATCCTTCTCATTGAAATCTCATTATTTTTTCCTGGCTATTAATTGACTATTATCATTTTTTGAAATATCAATATTTATGTAGAAATTTTCCATGTTTACTATTCCATGTCATTTCTTTATCATCAATTTAACATTTAAGGAGTTTTTTATGTCCCGTTATCGAGGACCTCGTGTAAAAATAATACGTCGTCTGGGAGCTTTACCGGGTTTGACTGGTAAAACATTCAAATCAAAATCTAGTTATATCGATCGCTCAACTTCCAATAAAAAAGTTTCTCAATATCGAATTCGATTGGAGGAGAAACAAAAATTACGGTTTCATTATGGGTTAACGGAGCGACAATTATTAAAATATGTACGTATTGCTAGAAAAGCGAAAGGTTCGACAGGTGAAGTATTATTACAATTACTTGAAATGCGTTTGGATAATACAATTTTTCGTTTGGGTATGGCTTCCACAATCCCGGGAGCAAGGCAATTGGTTAATCATAGACATATCTCAGTAAATAATGATATAGTTGATATTCCCAGTTACAGTTGTGAACTTGGTGATATTATTACAGTAAAAAATAAACAGAAATCTCAATCAATAATTACCAAAAATGTAAATTTGTTTCAAAAATTGAAAATACCAGGTCATTTGACCTTCGATTCTATAGAATTACGAGGATCCGTTAATCAGACGATTAATCGTGAATGGATTAACTTAAAAATTAATGAATTACTAGTTGTTGAATATTATTCTCGTCAAGTTTAATATTCTCATTATCAAATAAATGGATTCCCTTGTTCGTCTAAACAAACTGAAACCTGTGAGGAAAGAGAGGGATTTGAACCCTCGGTAGACTTTTGTCTACACAGCATTTCCAATGCTACATCTTAAACCACTCAACCATCTTTCCAAACATATTTTTCTATATTATATCTTAGAAATCTAGATTAAAACAATTTTTTAATTATTTGTATACCTAACTGTAATGAATATTACGTTCCATTAAATACATATACAAATAATAATTTTGATAAAAAAAAAGATTTTAATGAAAAGCTTTGACATATTTATATATATATAATTTTCTCTTCAGGATAAATATCAAAAAAAATTTTTTGTGATTTTTCCGAAGAGGAGAAGAAAGTGATTAATGTAATTCTAATAAATTTATGATTAAATATGCCTAGATCTCAAAAAAATGATAATTTTATTGATAAGACTTTCACAATTGTTGCCGATATTTTGTTACGAGTAATTCCAACGACGCAACGCGAAAAGGAAGCATTTACTTATTATAGAGATGGTGTGACTCGAGTTTAATTGAACCACGAATAGATTTAATGCAGAATATTATTCTAAAAGTTTAATAAATATTTATGCTTAGTGAAGGTAAATTTTCTCGATAAAACTAATACCTTCTGTCGAGTACCCTCGATTAAAGTAACCTTAGATGCTAAATTGCAGTATCCAGCATAAGGTCAAACCTATAATGTATTTTACGACATATCCAAAATTTTTCATAATATTTTAATATTTATAGGCATACGTACGGTGGAGAGAGTTACGTGTAGAAATTGACAATACAAAAGCTTCGTTACAATCCAGAATTAAGTCAATATCAAATATATGATTAGGTAGACAAATTTCCATCTCGTTTGTATTTTGGGTACCCGAAAAATCATCGGAGATTGTCATATCAACTACTTCTTATAAAATACTAAGCATTAAGAACGAAGAAATTATGCAAGAATAGATTTTGATAGATTAACTATCTATTGGAAAAATATCTATATAAATAAGGATGGTTAGAGATTTTTCGTGAAAACACTAGCCCAAATATTCTATGATTTTGGTTTGAAAAACATTATTCATGAGAATGAAAATATTACCATGGACAACCATTATTCATATAATATGAAAATGAGAAGCCGTATGAAGTTCAAATTTCACGTACGGTTTTGAAGCGGAGTTTATATACAACCGTAACGAATGTCAGCTCAATCTGAGGGAGAATATGCGGAAGCTTTACAAAATTATTACGAAGCAATGCGTTTGGAAATTGATCCATATGACCGGAGTTATATACTTTACAATATAGGTCTTATACATACAAGTAATGGGGAACACGCTAAAGCTTTAGAATACTATTTTCAAGCTTTGGAACGAAATCCTTCATTGCCTCAAGCTTTTAATAATATGGCAGTGATCTGTCATTACGTGCGACTATCTGTATTATAGATTCTATTAGTTAAAAACAACTATTCGATAGAAAAATCGGAGGGTATCTACATATTAATCTCGAAATATAGAATTTTTATAGCTGTAGAAAATAATTATTGCAACCCAACTATGCTGAGAAAGCCTACCAGCTCTATGGATAATTGAATGCACCGACAAAAGCATCATAAAGATCACTTATTGAAAAAATTTTGAGTCGATACAATAACATTCTGTTGATTAGCAAAAGTTTTAAATTAATTTCTGTAATTAAAATTGATTTGATTGGTTAATAAAACAGTGGTGTAGAATCAGATCCTAAAGAGTGGATCATGATTAACTTTGAATTTAACAAAAATATGAAAAATAAGAAGTTTCTATAGTATTTGCTAGGATAGTTACTATCAAATAAAAATTGATAAACCAAAGTTTTTATTTGATAGTAGGGGAAAAGATAAATTTATATTTTTCGTGGAAAAATGAAATTAAAACTTAATTCAATAATTTTTTTTCATTTATTTCTAAGAAAATCGGAAATAAAGATATTTCAACTGAACGAAATAGAAATGAATCGAAAAATTTATTATCGGAGCCGTATGAGATGGGAAACTCTCAAGTACGGTTCTAAAAGAAGGTATTTACCTATCTTGACCGAGGAGAACAAGCCATTCAATGCGGAGACTTGGAAGCTTCCGAAACTTGGTTCGATCAAGCTGCTGATTATTGGAAACAAGCAATATTACTTGCCCCAACTAATTATATTGAAGCTCATAACTGGTTGAAAATGACAGGTCGTTTTTAGTCGATATTGATAGAATTTTCAATGATTTTCTACGTTTCTTCAGAAAATCATTGAAAATTCTATCAATATATCAATTACATTTCTGTGTAAAAAAAAATGTGAGATTAAGGAGAATAAACTTCGAAACTATTTATGGCCCATTAAGCACCTTGAAATTGTGTCATAATAAATTTGAAGACCTGCCTAGGTAATTTCTGTATCATAATTGCTCCAGTTTCAAACTGAGAAAGAGATTGCAAAAAAAAATTAAAAAATCTATCTCTCAGAATTTCACCAATTATTATTGGTAGGTTTTTCCTATGCCTCGTCTGAAGAGAGGAGAACCTCGATGAGTATTCGTTCACCGGAACCAGAAGTCAAGATTGTGGTGGAAAAGGATCCTGTAAAAACCTCTTTCGAAAAATGGGCTAAACCTGGACATTTTTCAAGAACTCTAGCGAAAGGTCCTAGCACTACCACTTGGATTTGGAATCTACATGCTGATGCTCATGATTTTGATAGCCATACCAATGATTTGGAAGAAATTTCACGTAAAGTTTTTAGTGCTCATTTTGGGCAATTAGCAATAATTTTTATTTGGCTAAGCGGTATGTACTTCCACGGTGCTCGTTTTTCCAATTATGAAGCATGGTTGGGTGATCCCACTCATATCAAACCTAGTGCTCAGGTTGTTTGGCCAATTGTGGGTCAAGAAATTTTAAATGGAGATGTTGGGGGCGGTTTTCAGGGGATACAGATAACTTCCGGATTTTTCCAACTTTGGCGAGCGTCCGGAATAACTAGCGAATTGCAACTTTATTCAACTGCTATTGGTGGACTATTTTTCGCAGCCCTAATGCTTTTCGCTGGTTGGTTTCATTACCATAAAGCTGCTCCAAAATTAGCTTGGTTTCAAGATGTAGAATCTATGTTGAATCATCATTTAGCAGGGCTGTTAGGATTAGGTTCTCTTTCCTGGGCCGGGCATCAAGTACATGTTTCCTTACCCATTAATCAACTTCTAGATGCTGGAGTAGATCCCAAGGAAATACCTCTTCCTCATGAGTTTATCCCAAATCGTGATCTTTTAGCTGAACTTTACCCAAGTTTCGCAAAAGGATTAACACCTTTTTTCACTTTGAATTGGTCAGAATATTCAGATTTTTTAACCTTTCGCGGAGGTTTAAATCCAGTTACTGGAGGTCTATGGCTAACTGATACTGCGCATCATCATTTAGCTATTGCGGTTCTATTTTTAGTGGCTGGTCATATGTACAGAACTAACTGGGGTATTGGTCATAGTTTTAAAGAAATTTTGGAAGCTCATAAAGGGCCATTTACTGGCGAAGGTCATAAAGGTCTGTATGAGATTTTAACAACTTCATGGCATGCCCAATTAGCTCTTAATTTAGCGATGTTGGGTTCGTTAACCATAATTGTAGCTCATCATATGTATTCCATGCCTCCTCATCCATACCCGGCTACCGATTATGGTACTCAACTTTCTCTCTTTACACATCATATGTGGATCGGTGGATTTATAATTGTTGGGGCTGCTGCCCATGCAGCTATTTTTCTAGTCAGGGATTATGACCCAACAACTCAATATAATAATCTATTAGATCGAGTTCTACGACATCGTGATGCAATAATATCACATCTTAATTGGGTATGTATTTTCCCGGGATTCCATAGTTTTGGTTTGTACATTCACAATGATACAATGAGTGCTCTGGGACGTCCTCAAGATATGTTTTCAGACACTGCTATACAATTACAACCTGTTTTCGCCCAATGGATACAAAACACGCATGCTTTAGCACCTGATTTTACAGCTCCAAACGCATCTGCAAGTACCAGCTTAACTTGGGGTGGTGGCGATGTAATTGCTGTAGGTAGCAAAGTAGCTCTATTACCCATTCCGCTAGGAACTGCAGATTTTTTAGTACACCATATTCATGCATTTACAATTCATGTAACAGTTTTGATCTTACCGAAAGGCGTTTTATTTGCTCGTAGTTCCCGCTTAATACCCGATAAAGCAAATCTTGGGTTTCGTTTCCCATGCGATGGACCTGGTAGAGGTGGTACTTGTCAAGTTTCTGCATGGGATCATGTTTTTCTGGGTTTATTTTGGATGTACAATTCAATTTCTGTTGTAATTTTTCATTTCAGTTGGAAGATGCAATCCGATGTTTGGGGTAGTGTAAGTGAGCAGGGGGTTATCACTCATATTACCGGGGGAAATTTTGCACAAAGTTCAATTACTATTAACGGATGGCTCCGTGATTTCTTATGGGCCCAAGCTTCCCAAGTAATTCAATCTTATGGATCCTCGTTATCCGCTTATGGTCTTATGTTTCTAGGTGCTCATTTTGTATGGGCTTTTAGTTTAATGTTTTTATTTAGTGGTCGTGGATATTGGCAAGAGCTTATTGAATCAATCGTTTGGGCTCATAACAAATTGAAAGTTGCGCCTGCTATCCAGCCTAGAGCCTTAAGTATTATACAAGGCCGTGCTGTAGGAGTAGCTCATTACCTTCTAGGTGGAATTGCTACAACATGGGCATTCTTCCTAGCAAGAATTATTGCAGTAGGATAATGGCTAAGGAGGATTCGAAAAGCATTATGGCATCAAGATTTCCAAAGTTCAGCCAGGGACTATCTCAAGACCCAACTACTCGTCGTATTTGGTTCGGTATTGCTACCGCACATGACTTTGAAAGCCATGATGATATTACCGAGGAGCGTCTTTATCAGAAAATTTTCGCTTCCCATTTTGGTCAATTAGCAATAATTTTTTTATGGACTTCTGGTAATTTATTTCATGTTGCTTGGCAAGGTAATTTTGAAGCATGGGTACAAGACCCTTTACATGTGAGACCAATCGCTCATGCAATTTGGGATCCTCATTTTGGTCAACCAGCAGTTGAAGCTTTCACTAGGGGCGGAGCTTCAGGCCCAGTTAATATAGCATATTCTGGTGTATATCAATGGTGGTATACAATTGGTTTGAGAACCAATCAAGATCTATATAATGGAGCTCTTTTTCTGGTCGTGCTCGCTTCGCTATTCTTAGTAGCAGGTTGGTTACATTTACAACCTAAATGGAAACCTAAAGTTTCATGGTTTAAAAACGCTGAATCTCGTCTAAATCATCATTTATCAGGACTTTTTGGTGTAAGTTCGTTGGCTTGGACAGGTCATTTGGTTCATATTGCAATTCCTGAATCGAGAGGTGAGCATGTTAGATGGGATAACTTTCTAACGGTATCACCACATCCGCAAGGATTAGGACCTTTTTTTGCAGGTCAATGGAATGTTTATGCTCAAAATGCTGATTCAAGTAATCATCTTTTTGGAACCTCCCAAGGAGCCGGTACCGCTATTCCAACTTTTCTAGGAGGATTTCACCCACAAACTCAAAGTTTATGGTTGACTGATATGGCTCATCATCATCTGGCTATTGCAGTTGTTTTTATTATAGCTGGACATATGTATAGAACTAATTTTGGAATTGGGCATAGTATCAAAGAAATTCTCGAAACCCATACCCCTCCGGGAGGAAAACTAGGACGAGGGCATAAGGGACTTTATGACACTATTAATAATTCTCTTCATTTTCAATTAGGTCTTGCTCTAGCTTCACTGGGAGTTATAACATCACTGGTGGCTCAACATATGTATTCCTTACCCCCTCATGCATCCCCTGCACAAGATTTTACGACTCAAGCTGCCTTATACACTCATCATCAATATATTGCTGGGTTTATTATGACAGGTGCTTTTGCTCACGGAGCTATTTTCTTTATTAGAGACTACGATCCTGAACAAAATAAGGATAATGTGTTGGCTCGAATGTTAGAACATAAAGAAGCTATAATATCTCATTTGAGTTGGGCTAGTTTATTCCCGGGTTTCCATACATTAGGGCTCTACGTCCATAATGATGCAATGCTCGCTTTCGGTACTCCAGAAAAGCAAATTTTAATTGAACCTGTTTTCGCCCAATGGATCCAAGCTGCTCATGGTAAAGCATTATATGGTTTTGATGTGCTCTTATCATCAACAAATAGTCCAGCTTTCAATGCTGGTCAAAGTTTATGGTTACCTGGGTGGTTAGAAGCGATCAATAACAATAGTAACTCATTATTCTTAACAATTGGTCCTGGTGATTTTTTAGTTCATCATGCTATTGCTTTAGGTTTACATACAACTACACTAATTTTAGTTAAAGGTGCATTAGATGCACGTGGGTCTAAATTAATGCCAGATAAAAAAGAATTTGGTTATAGTTTTCCTTGTGATGGACCTGGCCGAGGCGGGACTTGTGATATTTCTGCTTGGGATGCTTTCTATTTAGCAGTTTTTTGGATGTTAAATACCATTGGATGGGTTACCTTTTACTGGCATTGGAAACATATAACTCTGTGGCAGGGGAATGTAGCACAGTTTAATGAATCTTCAACCTATTTAATGGGTTGGTTGAGAGATTATTTGTGGTTAAATTCTTCACAATTGATTAACGGATATAATCCGTTCGGAATGAATAGTTTATCTGTTTGGGCATGGATGTTTCTTTTTGGGCATCTCGTTTGGGCTACTGGATTCATGTTTCTTATTTCTTGGCGCGGATATTGGCAAGAACTTATTGAAACTTTAGCTTGGGCTCATGAACGTACTCCTTTAGCTAATTTAGTTCGATGGAAAGACAAACCAGTAGCTCTTTCTATTGTTCAAGCAAGATTAGTTGGATTAGCTCACTTCTCCGTGGGATATATATTTACTTATGCTGCTTTCCCAATCGCTTCCACATCTGGCAGATTTGGCTAAATTCTCATTGAATTCAAAATTTGAAAACTTTTTTATTATAAAATAATTATGGCGAGAAAAAGTCTTATTCAGAGAGAAAAGAAAAGACAAGGATTGGAGAAAAAATATCATTTTCTACGTGACTCACTAAGAAAAGGTATTGATAAAACTTTACCTTTGGAAAAAAAATGGGAAATTCGTAGGAAATTGCAATCCTTACCTCGAAATAGTGCACCTAGCCGTCTGCATCGTCGTCGCTTAATCACTGGCAGACCCAGGGCCAATTACCGTGATTTTGGTTTATCCAGACATTTACTTCGTGAAATGGCTCACGCATGTCTATTGCCAGGAGTCACTAAATCTAGTTGGTGAAAAAATAAAGAATTGAACCCCCTTTCAGGAGGGGGTTATGACTTGCGTAGTATCTCCTAGAAAGACTATTATTTTCATATGCGATCGCGGGGTAGAGCAGTCTGGTAGCTCGCAAGGCTCATAACCTTGAGGTCACAGGTTCGAATCCTGTCTCCGCCATATTTTATTTTATGTTTTTCCGCATTGATCTGGGCGGGTAGCGGGAATCGAACCCGCGTCTTCTCCTTGGCAAGGAGGAATTTTACCATTAAACTATACCCGCAATTAAATTATTATATATCTATATATATCTATATCTCCATATAGATATATATAGATATGGTTTTATATCGAACTAAACCATATTAAGTCCGCAATACCCATTTTTTATTTACAGCACTTGCTTAAAATACTTTTGGATTCTATAATAATATGTTAAATAAAAAATGATATATTAAAAATCAATGTCTAAGAGATAGAGGAATTGAGAATACCCACTAGAAAAACTAAACCGATCCATAATGAAGCGCCGGAAAAAACAACATTTTTATTACTTACCCAACCGCCCGGAGAAGCTAATACAACGGGTACACCAATAACTAATAGGAAGGAAATAGCAATTGATGCAAATACAGCCAACTGGAAAGCTATAGTCATACTTGTAATTCTCCAAGTTTTATTATAGTAATTATTATTTACGATAATAATAATAATATATAAGAAAGTTTGTATTATGGAATAATATCTTGATGGAATTAATAACTTAAATTTTTTCTCATTTCTTTTGGAAAGATGGCCGAGTGGTTCATGGCGTCGGTCTTGAAAACCGATATAGTTTTAAAACTATCGAGGGTTCGAATCCCTCTCTTTCCTTTTATCGTTTAAAAAAATACATCCGCAGGTAAGAAAGATATTCAAAATGTAATATCTTTCTCACCAGCTTCCAATTGGATATTAACTCTTAATTAAGAGGTGTCATTGAAAGAACTGGTTCAAAATCACGGTCGATTCCTTTTTCAAATCCAGCAGCTGCAGCACGTGCTCTACCTGCATGCCACAAATGGCCAATAAAAAAGAAAAAACCTAACACAAAATGTGATGTCGATAACCAACTTCGAGGGGAAACGTAATTAACAGCATTTATTTCGGTAGCTACGCCACCTACAGAATTGAGTGATCCTGGGGGAGCATGAGTCATATATTCGGCAGATCGTCGTTCTTGCCAAGGTTGAATATCTTTTTTCAATTTACTCAAATCTAGACCATTTGGACCTCTCAATGGTTCCAACCATGGAGCACGCAAATCCCAAAAACGCATAGTTTCTCCACCAAAAATAATTTCTCCTGTTGGTGAACGCATGATATATTTACCCAAACCAGTGGGTCCTTGTGCTGAACCTACATTTGCTCCAAGACGTTGATCTCTTACTAAAAAAGTAAAAGCTTGAGCTTGAGAAGCTTCTGGACCAGTAGGTCCATAAAATTCGCTCGGATAAGCTGTATTATTAAACCAAACGAAACAACATGCAATGAAACCGAAAACAGATATAGCTGCTAAACTATACGATAAGTAAGCTTCTCCGGACCATACAAAAGCACGACGTGCCCAAGCAAAAGGCTTTGTTAGTATATGCCATATTCCACCAAATATACAAATTAAACCTAACCAAACATGCCCTCCAATGATATCTTCAAGATTATCCACACTAACGATCCATCCTTCTCCACCGAAGGGTGATTTGAGTAAATAACCAAATATTACACTTGGACTAAGAGTTAGGTTAGTAATTTTTCGCACATCTCCACCACCCGGAGCCCAGGTATCATATATACCACCGAAATATAAAGCTTTGAATACCAATAGAAAAGCACCAGCACCTAATAAAATTAGGTGGATTCCCAAAATAGTGGTCATTTTATTTTTATCTTTCCACACATAACCGAAAAAAGGAAAAGATTCTTCCAAAGTTTCTGGTCCAATCAATGCATGGTAGATTCCCCCAAAACCTAGTACAGCAGAAGAGATTAAGTGAAGAACTCCAGATACGAAATATGGGAAAGTATCTATAATCTCTCCACCAGGACCGACTCCCCATCCTAAGGTTGCTAAATGAGGAAGTAGAATTAATCCCTGTTCATACATAGGTTTTTCCGGAACAAAATGAGCTACTTCGAATAAATTCATTGCGCCAGCCCAGAAAACAATTAATCCAGCATGAGCTACATGCGCACCAAGTAATTTACCAGATAAGTTAATAAGTCTAGCATTACCAGCCCACCAAGCAAAACCTGTGGTTTCTTGATCTCGACCACCTAAAGCTAGAGTTCCATTAAAGAGCGTTTCCACGTGGTAAAACCTCCTCGGGGAATACAAGGTTTTCATGAGGCTGATCTTGAGCTGCCATCCAAGCTCGAATACCTTCATTCAATAGAATATTTTTGGTATAAAAAGTTTCAAATTCAGGATCTTCTGCTGCACGAATTTCCTGAGAAACAAAATCATATGCACGTAGATTTAAAGCTAACCCAACAACACCGATGGCACTCATCCATAAACCGGTTACCGGTACAAATAACATAAAGAAATGTAACCATCGTTTATTGGAGAAAGCAACACCAAATATTTGTGACCAAAATCTGTTAGCGGTAACCATAGAATATGTTTCTTCCGACTGAGTTGGGTTAAAGGCACGGAATGTGTTTGCACCATCACCGTCTTCAAATAAAGTGTTTTCGACGGTAGCGCCATGAATGGCACATAAAAGAGCTGCTCCTAGAACTCCAGCAACTCCCATCATATGAAATGGATTCAAAGTCCAATTATGGAAGCCTTGGAAAAAAAGTATAAACCTAAAAATTGCAGCGACACCAAAGCTAGGTGCGAAAAACCATCCGGATTGTCCCAAAGGATAGATTAAAAAAACAGATACAAAAACAGCTATTGGACCAGAGAATGCAATTGCATTGTAAGGACGTAATTGAACAGATCGTGCAAGCTCAAATTGACGTAGCATGAAACCTATCAAACCAAAAGAGCCATGAAGAGCTACGAAAGTCCATAAACCGCCTAATTGACACCAACGTGTGAAATCTCCCTGTGCTTCCGGTCCCCACAATAATAATAGAGAATGTGCTAAACTATTAGCTGGAGTGGAAACAGCAGCAGTAAGGAAATTACATCCTTCTAAATAAGAACTAGCTAATCCATGAGTATACCATGAAGTTACAAAAGTTGTACCCGTGAACCATCCACCTAGAGAAAAATATGCACAAGGGAAAAGCAGTAAACCGGACCAACCTACAAATACGAAACGGTCCCTTCTTAGCCAGTCATCCATGCTATCAAATAAACCTTTTGGTTCTTTGGAAGACTTTCCAATAGCTATAGTCATAATGATTCTCCTATTAAGTTACTTCAATTATTTCTAAGTACCTGGAAAAGAAAATATTAACGTGTGGAAAAATATATATATAAAATATATATATATAATTAATAATTTCCCCTTCGAATTCAGTAATTGGATAAATCCAAAAAATAGGTCAACTTTTCTTTTCTTTGTTTCTTCTATATATCTTTTATCTAATAATTTTTCAATAATTCTATAAATTTCTCTATATTTCAAAAAAAGAAATTTATTGTTTATCAAATCATATTTTGATCGTCAGAAGAAATGGATATAAAAAAATGGAATATAAATTTATAGTTAGTAAAATAAAGGGTTACTGAACGGGGAAATTTTATCATCACATTTTACCATAATAAAGATAAAATCAAAAGTTACTAATTCTGATTAATCCCATTTGGCAAATAAAAAATTACATTATTTTATTGTAAAAATGAAAAATACTTTTCATTTAGACAATTATATACTTAATATTTATATATATATATAATCATTATGTTGGAGTGTGCAACACATATATTTTTAACATCAAAGTAAATATTAATATTATAATAGCCAATTTTTTAAATAGATTATAACTTAAGTTAACTAATATTATAAATTTGTCATCAATATCCTTTTAATTTACTTTGCGCTATTATTTCCCATATCGGTAATTGAAAAGCCCCTTATCAGATTCGAACCGATGACTTACGCCTTACCATGGCGTTACTCTACCACTGAGTTAAAGGAGCAACAGGTAGTAGTTAAAAGAACTATGATTAAGATCGGGACAATACTATATATTAGTATATATATACTAATATATAATATAGTAAACTTCGTAAAAAAGTATAAACTTTTAAACTTTTTAGCTTGTTAACGTAGAATAAGCTCGCAATAAAACTTGAATTCGAGGTTTTATATAAATTTTTTGTATAAGAGATTGGAGATGCAAATCCTGAAAAGCTTGATAGCCTATTGGAATTGCTAGATTCCATAGAAAAGGGATTACAAATACATTGAGTTGAATAAATGTTTTTTTGTAAATAATAGTTTCAATTTGAGCAGGTGTTGACTCTGAATCTAGTTTTGTTGATTCTATGCTGAATTCATAGGGTCTTAAAAAAAATCGATATTTATGTAATGATCTATTAGCAAATATTGCTACCCATATTGGATCAGAAGCTAAATTTTTTGATTTTTCTCTCAAGGTTTTTTTTAATTCATCTAATTTTGGAATTTCGATTAAATATCCCAGGAAAATGCCAACAAAATAATTAATTGGTTGATCATAAAGTTTTTTAGGTTTTCCTTGTTGTAATAGACGACCCTGACTTAAAATGACGATTTCGTCAGCCATTGAAACAGCTTCCATTTGATCGTGAGTAACCATAATTGTCGTTATTTTATTATCTTGTAAATATCGTTTCAACCATTTTCTCAAATGTCGACGCAATTCGCCATCTAATGCACTGAAAGGTTCATCTAGTAAAAGAAAATCAGGTTGAGTTACTAAACTTCTGGCAAGAGCTACACGTTGTTTTTGTCCACCAGAAAGTTGCGATGGATATTGAAGAGATATATCGGCGATTCGTAAACAGTTCAATAAATCATTTATTTTATTTTCTATTTTTCGAGACGAAAATTTTCGTAATTGAAGTCCAAATGATATATTATCATAAACAGTCATATGTTTGAAAAGTGCATAATGTTGGAAAACAAAACTTATTTTACGATATTGTATAGAGACGTGAGTCATCCTTTTACCGTGTAACCATACGTCTCCACGATCACAAGTATCGAGACCTGCAATAATTCGTAATAAACTAGATTTTCCGGAACCTGATGGACCTAACAGCGCTATTAGGGAGAACTCTGGTACATATAAACTTATACGATCTAGAATTTTCGAATCACCTAATGATTTACATACTTTATCGACCAGAATGCCCATATAAATAACCCTCCACTCAAAAAATATTGAGTAATATTTTTTTTTTCCCGATATTAAGAAAATGAATAATTAGAATTTCTAATATTGCTTTACGAACAAAATATTAATTCGTAATCCAAATGAAACAATTAGGATTACGTAAAATCTATTGACAGTAAGTAGTAAATTGAGTAAAATAAAAATAAGAAATTAAGCCCCCATCGTCTAGTGGCCCAGGACATCTCTCTTTCAAGGAGGCGACGGGGATTCGACTTCCCCTGGGGGTAACAAAAACCTCCTTTGCCTAATCAATATCAATATGTGTTCCTTGAAATTTCGGATAGAAACGATATTTCTGTCTGGGTCGATGCTCGAGTGGTTAATGGGGACGGACTGTAAATCCGCTGGCACTGCCTACGCTGGTTCAAATCCAGCTCGACCCAAGATTGATCCATTACAATGAGATTTGATAAGAGAACTAATTCAATATACGAATGATAAAAGCGATTCTTTTCTTGCATATATGTGCAATGTTTTTGCCAAGCGAAAATGAAAAAATAAAAATCTTATTAACCAAATCATTAATAAATTGAATAAAATGGGATTGTAGTTCAATAGGTTAGAGTACCGCCCTGTCAAGACGGAAGTTGCGGGTTCGAGCCCCGTCAATCCCGACTCTAGAAAAATCTTATATATATTTGTTGATATATATATAGATGTTCCCATTTTCCCTGTTATTAACATTCTGCATTTTCTATATTATCAATGATATCTATAATTTCATTTTGGAAAATCCATTTCTTTCTCAATAATGTTTTAGTCATTTGAGTCAATAATATTCTGTTCGATAGAAAAAAATCAAATAAATATTGATAACTCTCCAAAAGAATATTGTAAGTGGGAGAATCATTCAGCAATAATTTATTTATTTTGATCCATCTATCTCGGTGAGTTAATAAGTCGAGACGAGAAAATTTTTCTGGTATATTTTCGATTAGCCAACGTTGATACAAATAGACTGGAGTAAAAATCTGAGGACGTTTTAATTGAATCCCTATTTTCTCGATCCGTTTTAATGTAGAAATATTCTGTTTTTGATCAATGGGTAATTGATTCCACCAACGAATCGATAGGTTATTAATCAAATCTTTATTGTATCCACGACAAATGAAAAATCGTTTAATTCTCTTACTTGAAAGGGATCGTTCCCGTTCTCTTCTGACTCCGTAAGTAATATAAAGTCTTCTCAACATTTCTTCATCTACGAAGAATTCGCGCTGTGAAAAAACAAAATGACGATTTCTAGAAAGTGAACCTACGGGATCCCAGAGAATACGTTTTCCAATAAATAATTTTTGTTTATTATCTAATTGATATTCCATATGGTACTGTGTTAATGGGCCAAAAAAACCTAGTATTTCAAATTGCTCCTCCAATAGAATATTTTCAAATTGAGATTCTAATTCTTCAACATTTCGTTTTCTTACTCTGGGTAAAATCCTCTCATAAAAAAGTTGTTCTTTTTTCCTATTTATACTTTGATCATATTTATTTCCTCTTTTGACATTCCTTTTTTCAAAAAATCCCAAACTATGCAAAGATTCAAAATCGTTAGGTTTTTTTATCCAATTAAATAGGTGACTTCGAGAAAAGTTCAACCGCCAAAATCTAGGTGACCATGCAGTATTTCCAAATTCGCACATTTTTTGATTAAGAATTTTATTTCTGGAGAATAAGGATTCATAGTGGGAGTTGATTTGGGTACTCATAATGCCTTTATTTACTACGGCGGATATTCCGCTATGCATAATATTCAAAAAATTTTTTGTTAAAAATATTTTTGGTTTCTTTCCCTCATAATTCAGAAATGGAGTTTCACATGTTTCTAACCAAGGAAAATCACTGGAAAAAGTTTCTAAAATACTAAAAGCTAAATCTAAATCATTTTCAATTGATTTATCAAGAGAAATTGAAGTATGAGAGTTTTTTTCCAATAAAAACCAAGAATCTCGAGCCGCTGCTCCAGCTAAGCAAACTAACACATGAACTAAAATTGTAGATTCTTTTATAATTGACTCATCCATAGAAGGTTCTGAATACCATTTAGACAAATAGTAAAATTTTTTTTTCCATAAATAATTACTAATATTTAAAGGATTTGTAGTAGAACCTTTTATCATAATATTTTGTATAATTGCTCTTCCTATCCTATAAAGTAAGATTTTAAAGTTTTGTCTATAATTGGATTTATTGTCTGTATGGCTAAATCCGAAAACTTGTCTATGGAATGCTAATTTTACTATATCATTACAAACAAATGATTTATTTTTTGTAAGACTTATTAACGAAATTTCGTTATTGAGGGCTACTAAATCCCGGATATTATATCCCAGAGTCCTGGACCCAAATTCACTGAAATATAATAAATTCTTATTTAATTGAAGATTGCTTTTATTTAGTAAAATTGGAAACTGATTTTTACGTTGATAAGTATTCAAGAACCGAATATTTAGTACTCTATCCAACCGATCTGGCGAGATCAAAGATGGATCCACTTTTTTTGGAACATGAGTTGAACCAATCATAACTATATTGTTCTTAGTTCCAGTTTTCAGAGAATTAGTCTGAAAATGTTTCAATAAAATACCCAGTAAAAAAGTTGGATCCGATTCAATATTTTGGGTTGATCGATTGACATCCAATTCATGTATATTTCGTATCCAGATTATACATGGCGACATTCCTTTCGCTAGATCCAAAGTAAGATTTAATCTCCGCAAACTTTCTATTAAGATATTCATCCAACTTTCTGTCATAACATCAGGTTTATTATACATAAGTTTGTTTATAGATATTCCGAATAAAGGAACGGAACAATCAGCTGCTAAATTTTTAATTAAATACGAACGTCCACTTTCCATAGGACCTATCAATAAAACTCCTTTTGAACAAGATAGTCCTAATTGGAGTGATATTGGTATTTTTTGAAATTTTGGATTAAATTTTTCTGCTTGCTGTAGGGTCTGGGAAGACATTATTTTTTGTAGAGAAGCAAAGAAAATCCATTTATCTGCCAGATGTAATGAGTAATTAACCAAATCTTTTTTTAAAATTTTACTTAAATATCGAATATAGGAAAGTCCTTGTTGAGGGTTTCTTCGGTATCCAAATAATGGATTATTTAATATTTTTGGTTGAGAATAGGATTGAAATCCGTATTCTTTTATTCGTGTATGTGTAATTAAAGATTGAACTAATAGGTTTCGTTTTCGACGAGAAAGATCTAAACTTTTATTATTTATTAACCAATTATTTAAATCTCTCTTTGTTAATAAATAAAATCGAATATTTTTTGCATAATCCTTCAAATTACTAAAAAAATAAATTAATAAATTTTCTGTTTTATTTAATTGTATTTTATTACGATGCAATAATTCAGTAAAATAAAAAGCTCGTGAAGTATCCATTAAATATTTGATATTTTCAAAATGTTTCCATAAACCAATAGAATCTGAGCCTAGAAAAATAGAAAAAAAATTTTGGTAAAATGAAAAAACGAAAGCAATTAAGCTAAAGATAGCCCAATGTAAATTATTCAAATTATTTATTGAGTGGAAATCGGATCGTGAAAAATTCAATATATTTTCTTCCTGACGATCGAAGAAAAGACGTAAATTCCATCTTGAATCTAAAGTATATAAATTTTTGCCCTCCTTGTACAAATTTGATAAATTTTTTTGTATAAGTTTTATATAATTATTTACGAAATATTCAAAATAAGAACCAATTATTACAAAGCGTTTTCGTAATCCTTCTCCAAATATACAAAAACTATATTCCCACCATCCGTATGTGAAAAACCAATCGATGTAGCTACTGTCTTTGACTAAAATATCTCTCTCGAAACAATGAAGAAATTTAATTTGATTAGATTTATTATATACTTCATCTGTCTGTATTAATATTTTCTTCCCAATTCTGTTTCCCAAATTTTCCAATTTTGAATATTTTAAACTTTGTGATAGATCAATTTTATTTAGCGATCGGAAAATGAAATTGTTGGTTTTTATGCTCCCGGTAAAGGATTCGGACCGCAATAGGTTATAATATCTTTCTATTTTTGTATTATTCAGGTCGGCTAAGCTAATTTTCTTGGTTTCCAATTCTTTATTAGTAAATATAGTTTCAAGTTTCATTTGTTTGCGTTCCGAAAAATCAAACTTAGTTTGTTGTAATATTTTTCTATAAGAATGCAAAAAAGATAGAAATTTTGTTTTATCAAGTTTATTGTTAAATGTTTCAAATACTGAAATTTTATTTAATTTTAATTGAACAAATTGGGATATTTCCCTTCCAAGAAACAGATATTTTTTATTGATAAAAATATCATTTAATTGATTATATTTCAATAAATTTTTTAGTAACTGCGAATATATAATTCTATTATTTTCAGTATCATTTTTTTCCCAATAAAACAGAAAATTTTCCTCGTAATTTGAGTTGAAGTTTATTAACGGATTATCCAAATGGAATTTATAATTCAAATTTAAGAATATTTTTTTGTTCCTGATCCAGTCCAATAAAATGTAATTCTTAGTAGAAAATGTATTTAGTAAATCTCCGATAATTTCATCATTTATTATTTCATGAATCAATAAGTAATCAACTGAATTATTTGGATTTGTTTTACCGAGTTTAAAATTTTCTATTAAAGTTTGAGTCAATAACTCATTTTGCTCTATATCACCACTACGAATATTAGCAGAAATTTGTAACGAATTGGTTATTTCAGTAATATTTTCTGAACCTGAATTTGGAAAATATTCTTTAAAAAATTTCATTAATTTATGGGGGGCAAATGTTTTGGATGAATTTCTCATTTCATATAACCAGTAAGAAATATCGAAACCTAGTTTTTGATACTTGACTTTTTTTACATTATAAATAAAACTTTTTTCCATAAATCTTTTCCAAGATATTGAGTATTTATGGAATATTTTATTTCTGTAGATATTTTTGGAATCCAAAATCTTTAAAGGTAAGGTTTTCTCCAATAATTGATTGTAGTGAGTACAATAATCATCTATGGATTTGGTTTCACTATTGTAGGTGGCACTACCTTTTCCAAAAATTATTAATATCTTCCTGATAAAATTTGAAGCTTCTTCAGTTTCATTTAACTGATCCATCACTATATCTAATTTATTAGTTTTTATTAGTAAATGTTCCTTTAATCCAATACAACTCATTAATGAGAAACTTTTTCTAAATTTCAAAAAAAGTGGTGATAAATCCAAAATTTTTGCGAATAATCGATTATACTTTTTTCTTACTCTATACCAGATTTCTTTACCAAAAGGGGAATTTTGATAAATTCTATTGTATGCAAAATTAAAAGGAAGGGAATAATTTCGTAAAAAGTTTGAATGATATTTTCGGAGTTTCCACGAAATTATTTCAAGATCGTCAGATTCGATATTATTTCTTAAATGATTAATCTTTTTTAGATTTTCAGAAAATCTAGTAAATGTTTTCGCTGAAATAATAGTTTGTGTAAATTCGTCTATCAATAATGGTTCAAAAAAGACGAAAAAATTAGGATTGACTTTCTCTATTTTTTTTTTCGAAAATAAATTATTTATTATATAGTTATCAGTTAAATATTTTTTACAAGATTCAGAATTTGAGTTCGTCCCAGTTTTTACTGAGAATGAAGATTTATTTAGAAACGTGCGTTTTATAAATATAGATTTAGAATTTGCCGTATACTTCAAGTATAGCATTCTATTTATCCAGTCAAAATGAAAATTATGAGTATATGAATTATCAAATTGATTGAAACGAATAAATTGAAGATTTCTTTTTTTTTCAGAATCCAGACGAAGAAGATTAATATCCTTATTTACCTCTTCTGTTGACAAAGGAATATCCCCTATTTGAATATCAGATTCTCGTGTTTTATGTGCCAGATACTTAGAGAATTTATATATAGCCTCTGATAGAATATTTTCCAGGGTTATTAAAAATTTCGGATTCTTCAGTTCGCTATAAAAATAGTTTAAAGTTTTTTCCGTTAAAATTTTTCGTTCAATTCTATCAAACTGAGGATAATTCTTTGTGAAGAATTGCCATAAATGGAGTTTCATATAGTTTGAAAGATACAAATTTCCTTTTTCTTTGAGAGAAAAAGAAGATTTAACTAAACTTTCCGGAGATTCGCCCCAATTTGCTAAATTTTTAAGAATTTGCTTCCTCGCCCATAAATAATCCAGATTTTCTTTCACAGGAAAATAATAATCTAAAAAGTTTTTGGAGAAATTCAAACTATAAATTAACTCATTCATTTCTTTCTCAAACGAATTATTTATTCTTTCAAAAAACATTGGATTCTTGAAGGGCGTAATAATATTAAAGGATTCATATCGAGATAATTTTTTTTTCCTACGAAAGATATTTTGCAATAAATTTTCAAATTTTTGAAAAGATTTTTTGTAGATACCTATAGAATTTTTGCCTGAATGGGTTTGTCCATGAACTTTTGTTAAAGTGAAATTACGAATTTCAACAATGCTTATAGGGTTTGAACGATATATGAAAAAATATACAGGTAATGCGAACAATATTAAACCATTTAATATGAAATTATCATTCCGTCCTAAATTACGTGAATCCATGGATAAAGTAATAATTTGGAAATTGAATAAATGAACAATTTTTTCATCAAAAAATTTTGCAATTAACAATTTGATTAAACTACATTTTGTCCACGAATTTGATAAAATTTTCGTTTTTCGTGTTTCACTTAAATATAAGTTTTTATATGAATATTTTTTTTCTGGGAATTTTTGTTTCATTGTTTTGCAACAGTTACATGAGATTTTACTAATAAATATATTTCTTTACCGAAATTTCGAACAATTAATTTCTATCTTCGGAACATTTCAAAACAGTATTCAGAAAGTCTAGAAAATTCTTTTTGAGTATACAAAAACATTGTATAATTTTTCTTCTACTTCCAAACCAATTTGTATAAATTTTTGATTATCATGAAAATAATATCTTTATTTTCTAGAAATTTATTTTAACCTATGGGTCATCTCTTTTCATAATGACATAAAGAAAAGCTCACGTCAACTAATAAAAGAAGTCTTTCTATATTTAATTACTGTACCAATTACTTTCTGTCAATCAACTTCCTTATTATTGAAACAACCATAGATATTTTATTAAACTTTTCTCAAATATCTATCCAAAATCTGTTTCTCTTCATGAAACCAGCCCAAAACATTACTTTGATGGACAGAGTGTTATGGAATGAGAGATATTGAAATAAACATTTCTATCTCATCAACATCTCGACAATAAATAGTATAACTTAGATGTTTCATTTTGTTGCTCTTCCCCGAATAAACAGATACAGATGGAATCAACCAAAAAATTTAGTTTAAGATCTTTCTAATAGCGTTTGTATCTTTATAACATTTGCAAGGTAATCCCGATTGTCGATTGGTATACCTTGCCTTGGACAGAGTCCAAGAAAGTTTTGCAAATACGACCCTGAATATTATAACCAATCAGCATTAGACCGAAATTTCTTTTGTTCAATGAATAACATTGAATAACATTTACAATGAAGTTTTTTCAAAGGAGCATAGTATAGTTGTCTCGTGCCCGTTTCTATATATTACAAATCAAGACAATCTTGTTCAAAGCTTCCTTCCAGAAAAAAGATCGGTTTTGAAGGGAAACCATAAGAATATTGAATTAATAAGATTCTTATATACGTAAATTTTATCGAGTAATTGTAAAAGATATGGGTTCAAAAGTTCAGTGACTAGCACTAAGATACAGTTTTTCTTTTCAATATATATTTGCAAAACACTATTGAAATCTGTTTAATAAGAGTAATTACTTCCAAAATGTATTTTGGATATTGAGCGGAGAGAGAACTGTATATTTTGGGCGAACGACGGGAATTGAACCCGCGAATGGAGGATCCACAATCCACTGCCTTAATCCACTTGGCTACGTCCGCCCCTTCCATTCTCTCCTTACCAAAATAATGATCCTTAAAAATAAATTTTTAAGGATCATTATTTTCTAGTTTTTTTCTTCCCCCTCAAAAAAAATTTGTAGTTTCTTTAGGGTCAGAATCTAGCTCAAGTATTAACCGTTAGTAGCAGGAGCTTCAATAGCAGCTAAATCTAGAGGGAAATTATGAGCATTACGTTCATGCATAACTTCCATACCAAGATTAGCACGGTTGATAATATCAGCCCAAGTGTTAATGACACGACCTTGACTATCAACTACAGATTGGTTAAAGTTGAAACCATTCAAGTTGAATGCCATAGTGCTAATACCTAAAGCAGTAAACCAAATACCTACGACAGGCCAAGCAGCCAGGAAGAAATGTAATGAACGAGAGTTGTTAAAGCTCGCGTATTGGAAGATTAATCTACCAAAATAACCATGAGCTGCTACAATGTTATAAGTTTCTTCTTCTTGACCGAATTTATAACCTGCGTTAGCAGATTCGTTTTCAGTAGTTTCTCTGATTAAACTAGAAGTTACCAAAGAACCATGCATAGCACTAAATAGAGAGCCGCCGAATACACCAGCAACACCCAACATGTGGAACGGATGCATAAGGATGTTATGTTCAGCTTGGAATACAATCATGAAATTGAAAGTACCAGAAATACCTAAAGGCATACCGTCAGAAAAGCTTCCTTGACCAATTGGATAAATTAAGAAAACTGCGGTAGCAGCAGCAACAGGTGCTGAGTATGCAACAGCGATCCAAGGGCGCATGCCCAAACGAAAACTAAGTTCCCATTCACGACCCATGTAGCAAGCTACACCAAGTAAGAAATGAAGAACGATAAGTTCATAAGGACCACCATTGTATAACCATTCGTCTACAGAAGCTGCTTCCCAAATAGGATAGAAATGTAAACCGATTGCTGCAGAAGTTGGGATAATAGCACCAGAAATGATATTATTTCCATATAGAAGAGATCCAGATACAGGTTCACGGATGCCATCAATATCTACTGGAGGAGCTGCGATGAAAGCGATAATAAATACAGAAGTTGCTGTTAATAAAGTAGGAATCATTAATACACCAAACCATCCGATATATAAACGGTTTTCAGTGCTAGTAATCCAATCGCAAAAGCGACCCCAAATGCTTGCGCTTTCGCGTCTTTCTAAAGTTGCAGTCATGGTAAAACTTGGTTTTTAAAGTAATAAGAAATTTCCCAAATAATTTAACTTGTTAAATATAGTATTACACAAATAAATTTGTTATGTCAACCAATATTGAAATGTCTGATGAAAAAAGTTTTTGCTGTGGGTTGCCCGGGGATCGAACCCGGAACTAGTCGGATGAAGTAGATTAATTCATTTTTATCGCTAATGAAAATCTCTTCCCAAACCGTACTTGCAATTTTAACTGCATACGGCTTTCTACATGTATCTTATTTATCTTCGGAAGTTCCCTACATTTTCAAATTTTTGTGGAAAATGACAAAAAATTTATTTGAATAATATTCAAATACCAATTTTTTTTTTCATAGGTACGCCACGGGATCAATTGTGGTTTTTCCAGATAAACTGAGTTTTCAACAAAATTTGAACCATATTTTTTCCAAACTGTCCGTATAGTGCTCTTGTGTTTACATGCTAAGGTTTTGGCACAAGAAAATCGGAGAATATAGTGTAATTGATATAACCCTTTTTTTTTCATGGATCCACTATAATAGGAGAAAATATTTCTTATTATTTGATCGAATCTCCTAAAAATTTCATGATCTGTGAAGGTTGTCCACGATACTTTGCAGATGGGACGTCCAGAAGTATCACAAAATTTTTCCTCAGCTAATAATCTAATTAATGATACGATAGGAACAATAGTACAAAATTCTTTGGTAATCAAATTTGTATCGATCGAATTATTTACCAATTGAATTTGAATTAATATACTTTTCCTTTTGATATACAAAAGATATCTAACGAAATAAACAGGGTTTTTTGATAAATCTTTTATGCTTATTCGATGGGGTCCAAACCATAAATGGTAATATTTTTCCCAAAAAACAAGAAAAAAAATATTCCAAATTTTAATGAATGAATCTAAATTTTCATTTGCACTTACAATTAAAGTGTTTCGATGTCTCGCATAATGAATTGAATAAGTTTTTTTACTAATCTTACCCACAGGCTCACTATCCGATTGTTGCGAAATATATCTGATTTTACGTACAAAATTAGTCTGATCGGTGGAGGACCAAAATAGAGTAGATCGAAAATTGTAAATTTGTTTCCATATGTAAATTAACGAATATTCAAATTTATGAATTTGGAAATTCCACAATAAATTATAAAATTGATTTTTCCGTAAGGAAAACTCTGAGAGTGAAAAAGCTATATTTTCTTTTTCATGAAGTAATAGTCTCGGAAAATGTAGAAACGAAGTATCTGAAATATGTTGACGAAAAAGACGAATCAAAATTTCCGGGTGAATGGAGTATGGTATTGTAATATCCAAGCAAATAGCCGAGTCATCCAATTTTCCTTCCATGAAAGGAAATATTGAATGTACTGATTGGTTACCATTCCATTCATTCGTTTTTTTTATAATCAGTTTGGATTCAATCGGAAAAATGAAATTGAAAATAATTCTTAAAATTTCTTGAACAATTTCAAATTTATCAGTAAATTGATCAGAATGGATCCATGAATAGTTGGATCGACGTAATTTTTTAATCAAATGTTTCAAAGTTAAAAAATTAAAATTATTAGTAAACCCATAAACTTTTCTTTTTCGATATTTTCCATCATCCACAAAACGATTATATGCAATCCCGTGAAAATCTTCTTTAAAAAAAATTGGATATAATAAGTGTTCTTTCCAAAAACTATTTCTTTTAATTTTTTCGAGCTTTTCAGTTATAGAAGTTTCCGCGATGGTACCCATATAGATTATCTCGTTGGGAGTAGGGAATTATAAATATAATACATGGTTCAATCTATTCTGAAGCAAAAAAAAATAGATTTTTTGACTCAAAAGATTGTTCTCCTGACTTAGTAAAAAAATGAAACTTAGCCAGCACACTGGTAATTTATACACATTTGTTTGAGTATTTAGGATTCATTGTGGGTAAAAATCCAACTATTTATAAATAGTTGAATTTTTTCTCTATATATTGACTATACAAAAAAGCTTTTAACAACTTGATTTATTTGTATGAAGAAAATGTTTCGATATAAGATTCTGAAACAGAAGCTGGTTCTTAATTTACCTATGATTTAAGCAATTCAGCTTTATCCATTAACTTTAGATTGATTGAAAAACGACATGCTATTTTCCCCGAAAAGTTTCCTTCTAGGATTAGTCGTGATATTACAAACCTTGTCAAAGGTTTGGATGAGTTTACTATTTCATCTGCATGTGAAAAAGTCCAAGTCGCACTTAAAAGCCGAGTACTCTACCATTGAGTTAGCAACCCCTTAGCTTTCATCGAATCGTAAGTATTAGATGATAAGACAAAATAACTATTGAACACTCCAAATTATATAGATGCTAATCCATTTTGTCAATTCATATATATGAATTGACAAAACTGCACTAATTGAATATATTTATCCCGCTAGAAATTCTCTTTTTTGTTTATCGCTAATTTTGATATAAATTGAGAATAAATATAATTTATATTTATAGCATTCATTTTTGGTATGAGAGCAACTAAGTATATATATATGTATAGAAATAGAACCGGATAATAAAAAAGTAATTGTATAAAACCGATAGAAGGGTTCATAATTATATATTTGGATTTTTTTCCAGGTATTGGTTTTTACACGAGTATTAGTAATTCGACAATTTTAGGATATATTGTTAATTCATTCCCATTGTGGATTCTCACACAGCACTAATTTGAAATTGTGACGATTGTGACTCTATAATTTATTTTTTTTTTCTCGCCAAGCAAATAAAATTTATTTCAATCGACAAAACTTACTGAACGGAGGAATCTAAGTTAGGCATTTAATGCCTCCTTTGCGGCATACATAGTTTCTACTGTAATGTCAACAATACTGTTTTGTCGTGCAAATTTCTCTGTATTTCTTTTTATTTTACCTCTAACAAAACCTGGAATTTTATTTAATTCTAACTGACTTTCTGAATTCCAGGTTAAATCGCTATCCGTCGATAAAGATTTAGTAATAACTTCTTTAGTATCATGACCACCAAAAATTTCTAGAAGATGATCTTCCATTCCCAAAGTGAATGAATTATAAACTAAATCTGCGACTTGATTAGTACCCTCATAGCCTAGAAAAGGTCGATAGCCCAAAGTAAAATTTTGAATATGAACTGGTGAGGAAATAACTCCGCAGGGAATATCGAGACGTTTACCAATATGACGTTCCATTTGGGTCCCAAAAATAGCTGAAGGTTCTATACGTGCAATCATATCTCCAACCTCTGCATGATCATCAGTTACAAGTATTTCATCACAAAAGTTTTGAACTTGTTCCTTAAACCATTCTTCATCGTGTTTACAATAAGTACCTGCACAACTCACACGAATTCCCATTTCACAAGCAAGAATCTTTGTGATGGAAGCAGCATGGGTTGCGTCGCCGAAAACTACAGCTTTTTTACCCGTCAAATTCTGACAATCTATAGATCTCGAAAACCACGCAGCTTGTGAAATAAATCGGGTTTGCTCATCAATATATGGTTCATAATTAACTTTTTCAGTTGATAGAACGAGAGACAGTTTATTTATTTGTTCTTCTATCCGCCGAATGAAACTCGCTATATCGACAACTCCCATAGGCGTTGTAGATATGTAAGACATTCCAAAATCTTTTTCCAAGTATTTTGCTGTCATTAAGCCAACTTCACGATAAGGTACTAAATTGAACCAAGCTTTTGGTAATTGATGAAGATTTTCCACAAAACCTCCTTCAGGAATTACTTGATTTATTTGAATGCCTAAATCTTTTAATAAACGTTTTAATTCGCGACAATCATGTTGATTATGAAAACCCAATGTAAAAATACCTATTATATTTGCTGATGGCTCATCTGTTAGAGATACTTGCAGAGTCCCTTGTCGACGAGCTTTATCCAAATAATATCTTACAACCTGCTCCAATGTTCTATCAGCTGCTTGAAGTTCGTTAACTCGATAATGATTAACATCTGCAAGTATAACATCAGAATCGGAAATTCTTGAAGCTCTATCCACGAAATTTTGTAAATCTTCTTGCAAAATGCTCGAAGTACATGTTGGTGTCAACACAATTAGATTCGGGCGTTCCTGTTTATCCTTACGAGAAATATTATCTACTACCTTTTCTTGGGATCCCCTAGCCAATACATGTCGATCGACGATACTAGCAGTAACAGGGGTAAAATCTCTTTCTCGTTCTAACATTGAACGCATAACATTGAAATAATCATCTCCTAAAGGCGCATGCATAATAGCATGCACATTTTTGAAAGAACTCGCTACCCTTAAGGTTCCAATATGGGCAGGCCCCGCGTACATCCAATAAGCTAATTTCATAAATAAAAATCTCTTTATTTTCAATAATCTAGTTTTTTTTCCCTATTTCAAAATGTAGAAAATCATGCTGTAATATGGATGGAGAGAAAAAAAAAATATATATATATATATATATATATTATATCAGATAATCCCTCTCTATTGATGTTGACAAATGTACTGAATATATTTTCTGGGACGGAAGGATTCGAACCTCCGAATGACGGGATCAAAACCCGCTACCTTACCGCTTGGCGACGCCCCACTATTTATGTTTTTCACATCTACTTGTATAAATGAAATAGTATTTTTTCATCCCTGTCAATCATTATATTCAATGAGTATGCTGATGGAACGGAAAAAATAAAGTTTAACTACTTTGAAGCTGAACGAACTTGTAGTAAGATATACTTAGTAGTTTTTGTTATCTATCTTCTATTCCACTCTCGTAATAATATTGGGAATCAAAATCTTATTTATGTTTAATATTTATCTAGAAACTGGGTCCTATCCGAATGCTTTTTGTATTTTTGCTAAATTACCCGAAGCTTATGCTATTTTTGATCCAATTGTGGATGTAATGCCAATAATACCTTCGTTCTTTTTTCCTTCAGCTTTTGTTCGGCAAGCTTCTGTGAGTTTTCGATAAATTGAATTATTTGAATGGTTTTCAGACAAACCCTACCTTAAAGGTGGGGTTTGTCTGAAAACCATTCAAATAATTCAATTTATTGCGAATATCCAATTTCTTGGAGAAGTGGCAGAGTGGTTGATTGCGACAGTTTCGAAAATTGTTTTAGTTTTGGGGTTTTAACTAACGGGGGTTCGACTCCTTTTTTTCTCCGTGCATATTAAAAAATAAATATTTGAATTCGTAATTTATTCTATTCCACTTCTAGTAATGACCCCGGAGATTACGTTATGCTTACCCTTAAACTATTTGTTTATACAGTAGTTATATTTTTTGTTTCTCTTTTCGTTTTCGGATTCCTATCTAATGATCCCGGACGTAATCCTGGACGCAAGGAATAAAAAATATTTTAATCTCAAAAGTTTTCTCTATTCGTAGACGGAGAGAGAGGGATTCGAACCCTCGGTACAAATAGATTGTACAACGGATTAGCAATCCGCCGCTTTCGTCCACTCGGCCATCTCTCCGAATCAAACAATTCGTATTTAAGATAGTGACAAAAGAATTGAAATGGTATGTCACTCTTAAAAGAGTGTAATATATTGTATTAATATTTTCTTCGATTCGCAATGCGTTTATTTTAATATTTATATAGAAATAGACTTCGTATAATATATACCTGGTTATAAGAAATTTTGGTTTTTTTCTTTCACCTATTTGTTTTCTCAAATAATATTAGATTATTCATTTATTTTATATTTGGATGAGACCTAGCCAATATTAAATTGGCTAGGCTAGAATCCGAATAATTTATTGATATAATTCTCTACCTAATCTTAATGCCAAGATTCCTGTCACGAAAGCACTCAAAAGAATTACAATAATTTGATTATCTGAGATAGGAGCCATTACTTTTGATTCTCCCTAATTATTTGGAAACCGGAAAAAAAAAATATATATATAAATAATATAATTATTCAATAATTTTGTAAATTGGGAAAAAAGAATAAAAAATTATTTTGTTTAATCCCTAATTGCTTTTTTATTATATAATAGACTCGTTAATATTGTATCGATTTTAGTTTATTATCGCTATAGCTTTTTGAGCAGAATTTTTTGGAATTGAAAAAAAAAAGGAAAAGTTAAATCAGAATGAATTTGGAAGTTATTGCACAGCTTATTGTTCTGGGTCTAATCGTTGCATCAGGCCCATTAGTGATTGCTTTATTAGCAGCTCGTAAAGGTAATTTATAATTCTAGTTTTCCATCTCCGAGAATAATACACAGTTTTTTACGAGTAACAAATTTTCGGAGATGGGATTGGGAAAAAAATATGATGGATAGATAAAAACTATGTTACTATCAGTCTGTGGCGGGTATAGTTTAGTGGTAAAAGTGCGATTCGTTTTTTTCAAAAAAGTCAAAGGATCCTTAAAGTCTTTTATATTTTTGAATCTCATTTTTTAAAGAGTTTCAATCTCTCATAGTTTTTGCAGTAATGAAAAAAAAAAGTTATTCCCTCGAAAATCTAACAAATTTTCGAAGAAGCGAATGTTTTAGATCAAAAAATAATTTTTTTGATATATTTTCAAATTTATGGAAAGAAATTCCAAAGCGTTATTTCCATCGTAACTGAACCACCGCCCATTAGAAGCGAAACGGGAAAGCAGTGCCATATGGTTATAAACAAAATATTTCTAGTTTGCTAGAGATATAGGCATCTTTATCCAATTACTCGGTGAAATACGTTTTCCCAAAAATAGATATTAGTAAGAATGAGAAACGAAGTAATCAGAAAGTTTTATAGTTTATTATTCTATGTAATTATGCCTTTCTTTGATGGGATTATCCAAGAAAGTATTTTTTCCACCTGCAATAGTTGGACCGAAAAGAAAAACTAACATGGATATTACAAATATATTTTGGTAATGGATATATATCCGTATCTACCATTTATTTAGTTGCAAAGGAGCCAAATGGACAAAAATTTCCGTGTTTGGTTCTGAATTAGAGGCGATTGAAAAAGAATGATACGTCGACTATAACCCTTAGCCTTCCAAGCTAATGATGCGGGTTCGATTCCCGCTACCCGCTTTCACTATAATATCAAATTTAACGCCGGAAAAAAAAAACTAATTAGTTTTTTTTCCTGGCGTTAAATTTGATATATAAACGTCCATCGTCTAAAGGATAGGATAGAGGTCTTCTAAACCTCCAGTATAGGTTCGAATCCTATTGGACGTGATTAGTTGGAAAATAACTTATCTTTCACTTTCCCTCCTGGAATGAAAAAAGTTCAATATATTCTTTAATAGCATCTTCCAAAATTTTCTCTGCTTGTTCCGTGAATGTCTTAGTTGAACGAATAATTTCTATAAACTGCGGTTTATTAGTGGCTATATATTCACGTAATTGAACAAGAAATTTCTTTACTTGTCCTGTTTCCAGTATATCTAAATAACCATTAACTCCAGTGTAAATGGTTGCTACTTGTTCCTCCACACTAAGTGGTGCGGATTGAGATTGTTTCAATAATTCACGTAATCTCTGACCCCTAGCTAATTGATTTTGAGTAGCTTTATCAAGATCTGAAGCAAATTGTGCAAAAGCTTCCAATTCTGCAAATTGAGCAAGTTCCAATTTTAATTTACCTGCTACTTGTTTCATAGCTTTTATTTGTGCGGCCGATCCAACTCGTGATACAGAAATGCCTACATTAATTGCTGGTCGAATTCCAGCATTAAATAAATCAGCTGATGAAAATATTTGTCCATCTGTAATAGATATAACATTTGTCGGTATATAGGCTGAAACATCACCCGCTTGGGTTTCCACAATTGGTAAAGCAGTCATACTACCTTCACCTAAATTAGAACTTAACTTTGCTGCTCTTTCCAAGAGACGAGAATGTAAATAAAAAACATCCCCTGGATAAGCTTCTCGACCTGGTGGTCTTCTCAATAAAAGAGACATTTGTCTATAAGCTTGAGCTTGTTTCGAAAGATCATCATAAACAATAAGAGTGTGCTGTTCACGATACATAAAGTATTCCGCAAGCGCTGCTCCTGTATAAGGAGCAAGATATTGTAATGTCGCGGGAGAATTTGCAGTTTCTGAAACGATGATTGTATATTCAAGAGCACCGCGTTCTTCAAACGTATTCACTACTTGTGCCACTGACGATGCTTTTTGCCCAATAGCAACATACACACATACAACATTCTGGCCTTTCTGGTTTAGAATAGTATCAGTAGCTACTGCTGTTTTCCCCGTCTGTCTATCCCCAATAATTAATTCTCTTTGACCACGCCCAATCGGAATCATTGAATCAATTGCAATAAGCCCTGTTTGCATCGGTTCATAAACTGATCGTCTTGAAATAATACCAGGAGCCGGGGATTCTATTAGTCGGGATTCAGAAGCGGGAATGTTACCCTTCCCATCAATAGGTTGAGCTAGGGCATTTACGACACGACCTAAATAAGCTTCACTAACAGGTATTTGAGCTATTTGACCCGTTGCTTTCACCGAACTTCCTTCTTGTATTGCTAGCCCATCCCCCATTAAAACAACTCCAACATTGTCTGATTCTAGATTCAATGCAATACCAACGGTATTATCTTCAAATTCCACTAATTCACCAGCCATGACTTTATCAAGCCCGTAAATACGAGCGATACCGTCTCCCACTTGGAGTACGGTTCCAATATTAACAATTTTAACTTCTTGATTATATTGTTCAATCTGTGTACGGATAACACTGCTAATTTCGTCGGGTCGAATATTTACCATTAGCTTTTATTAATTATTTTATGAAAGATGAAACCGATAAAAGTTACTCAATTGTACTTTCCATGGCCCTTAGAAGGCCAATATTATGATCTATCATACGTAAATGTAATTCACTATTTAAAGAATTTTTTAATGTTTCCAAAGCTCGTTCGAGTGCCAAACGAGAAACTTGTTGTCGAACCTGCTCGATAGCTCTCTGTTTCTCAAAACGAATCGTAGCATTCTTCGAATCTTCTAATCTTTTTGAATCTTCATCAGCAGCATCAATTAAATCTTTCTTTTCCCTATCCATTTGGGATAATCCATTTATTCGAATATCATCAGCTTTTACTTTCGCTTGTTGCAGACGAGTCTTAGCTTGGTTGAGTTTATCAGTAGCTTCTTTATAGCGTTCTTCCGCGTCTCGAATAGTGTTCAAAATACTTAGTTTACGATTTTTCAATAAATTGCTTAATGAAGTAGATTATTTTTTGAATCTCTTCCCAAACCGAGCATGAACTTTTCGATTCACTCGGCTTTCCACTCAGTTTCCATAATTTTATTAACTGATTTTGTCGCCACTATTTTTCTTTTTGATTTTCCAGAAAATTTTTGTTGATGACTCTTTCGACACAAAAAATTTGAATTGTCAGCAAGATTGTTTTTTTCGGACAATAATAAATTGAAATTTAGGTTGTCGAGTAGGCACGAGATAAAGATTCACTTTATTTTTTGGCGGATCATTATGTATGATTTATCAAATGAAATTTTATCGACACGAGTGTTATGTATCGTATAGATCCCCAACCAAGTTTTTAATGGTAAGATAAAGAAAATCCCAATTATGTGCCCAGACTTCAAGCAATTAAGCTTTAACCATATTCGATTTTTCCCCTTACAAAAAAATATTTTTTTTGATTTTTACGAAATGCTATGGTTCTTTTAGATTCATCTCTTAGTAAGTAATTCGTTGGGATTATATACTTCATTTGAGTATTATTGGATAAATCCAATTTGTTTATCCGGATATTCAATTCGCACACACTCCCTTTCCAAAGTAAACTAATAGACCCACTACTACACCTAAATTAATTAAATTGGTTTCCAAAAGATTGGTATTTAGTCCAAAACTATTAGCTAAAGTCCAAAATTTCGGAGAAGTAACAAAATCAATCTCATTTTTCGTATTGTCCTCTCATTTTAATTATTAGATCATCCAATTTTTGTGGAGTTTTTTTGTCTACTCAACACATTTGTTATTTTCTAGACCAAATCGGGTTAATAAACTTCGAATAATGTTCAACAGATTTTTTTGTTTTTTTCTCCCCCCCCCCCCTTCATTAAAATGCAAAATTGGAGGAGGAGAAAAAAATGTTTTTAATGAATCTATTATTATATATTATTAAACAAAAGGGTTAGCGAATAACAATGCCAAAGCCACTACTAATCCATAAATAGTTAAAGCTTCCATAAAAGCTAAACTTAAAAGTAAAGTACCACGAATTTTACCTTCTGCTTCGGGTTGTCGAGCAATACCTTCGACAGCTTGCCCCGCAGCAGTACCTTGACCAATACCAGGCCCAATCGAAGCTGAACCTACGGCTAACCCGGCAGCAATAACAGAAGCGGCAGAAATCAAAGGGTTCATAATAATATCCTCTAACTAAAATTAGTAAAAGACTTTTATCGAAATAAAAATCTAGTTTCCGTTGCTTACTGAAATTTTTTTATCTATTCGAAGCAGTTAATAACTCAAAATGTCTCTCTCTGAAAGTGGTAGTATCACCAAAAAATTTTCCAGTGTTTTTTACAATTTTCTCAAATCTCCAATTATAATAATCCCTCTCTAGAAATAAATTCTAACTAAGGAATTTATTCTTGTAAACTTTTATTAATGATTAATCCATAAACTCTTAAATATATTTAATTTTAAGTAGTTCCCGGCTTTAACTTTTAATTCAATGATGACCCTCCATGGATTCTCCGATATATGCCGCTGCCAATGTAGCGAAAATCAAAGCTTGAATAGCACTTGTAAATGATCCTAAAAACATCATGGGTATAGGAATAACCAGAGGCACGAGGGAAATGAGAACAGCAACGACTAGCTCATCAGCTAATATATTTCCGAAAAGTCTGAAACTAAGTGATAAAGGCTTAGTAAAATCTTCCAAGATATTTATTGGTAAGAGTACCGGTGTTGGTTGTATATACTTACCGAAGTAACTTAAGCCTTTTTTATGAAGGCCGGCATAAAAATATGCTACTGATGTAAGTAAAGCTAATGCAACTGTAGTATTAATATCATTTGTAGGTGCAGCAAGCTCACCATTGGGTAATTCAAAAACACGCCAAGGAAAAGGGGCTCCCGACCAATTGGATACAGAAATAAATAAGAACATAGTTCCAACGAACGGAACCCAGGGTCTGTATTCTTCTTCCCCGATTTGGGTTCGCGTTAAATCTCTAATAAATTCTAAAACATATTCGACGAAATTTTGGGCATCAGCTGGAATTGCTTGTAAATCTTGAGTAGCTAATAGAGCTAAACTTAATAATATAGCAACTACAATCCATGAAGTTATAAGCACTTGAGCATGAACCTGAAAATTACCCAACTGCCAATAAGAATGTTGACCTACTTCTACATTGGATATGTCATAACAATAATTGCTGGGAATTCCTACAAAATCGGGCGTATTACTCCTTCTAAAAAAAATAGATTTACAAATTAAAGTTAAAAAAATAACTTTTTTTAATTTTAGTTTTTTATCTCACAAATATTTATTTACCATTTCGCGAATATTTTCTATTTATTCCAAATTTATTTTCTACATAATACGAATGAGAGTAATAGTAAATCAATCAAATTTTGTATTTTAATGTATTTTTTGATCGATAAATCAAATATTATTTCATTAAATTATTGGGGTATATCAGTCCTATTATGGCGACCCTCACGAATTGCTGATGTTAGTTTATCCAAGATCCATCTAATGGAAGCTCTAGCATCATCGTTGGCAGGAATTGGTATATCTGTAACATCTGGATCACAATCAGTGTCAACCAAACAAATTGTTGGAATTCCCAAAGTTATACATTCTTGAATAGCTGTAAATTCTTTTTGTTGATCGATGATTATAACAATATCGGGTAAAGTGGTCATATATTTGATTCCACCTAAATATTTTTGTAATTGTCGTAATTGCCGATCCGAATCAGCAGCCTCTTTTTTCGGCAGTTGGGTGAATATACCTTTTAATTTCTTATTCTCCAAATCTCGAAATTTTCCAAGACGTGTTTGTATAGTGGACCAATTCGTTAACATACCCCCAAGCCATTTTTGGTTCACGTAATGACATCGTGCTTTCAAAGCAGCAGAAGCTACTAAATCTGCTGCTTGATATTTCGTGCCCACTATCAGGAATTGTTTTCCCTTACTCGCAGCAGTCAAAACTAAATCACAAGCTTCTGATAAAAAACGAGCAGTTTGGGTAAGATTTATAATATGAATACCTCTCCGCTCTGTAAAAATATAAGGTGCCATTTTAGGATTCCATTTCCGTGCTTGATGACCAAAATGAATACCTGCTTCCATCATTTCCTCTAAATTAATATTCCAAGATTTTTGTTTCATTCTCTCATTCAATTTTTTTTTTCGTGAATCCACAAAAATATATATATGAAATATATGTAATATTTTTATCGGGATAAATCAAATTATTACATACAATGTGTATAAATATCCGAAATCTTTTATTTCGTTAATAGTATTCTATCAAATTTTTTGGGAATTCGTTATTCTAAATCGACAATATATCTATGTTACTTTCAGATACTGTTTTCTTCAATACATTATGGATGGTTCCCATAGCGGGAGAAATAGAAAATCCATTTTGATATAAAAAAATATTTTTCATTTTTCCATCGAAAGATGTGTTATTTTTACCAAAAAAAACTTCTCTTTTTTTCTCAATAATTATTTGCCAAATAACTTCCTGAGATCCAGTCCCCGCGGGGATGATCCCACCAAGAATTACATTTTCTTTTAAACCCTTCAACCAATCAATTCGGCCTTTCAAAGCAGCTTTGGCCAAAACTCGAGTTGTTTCTTGGAAACTTGCTTCTGAAATAAAGCTCTCAGTATTTAAAGATGCTTTAGTTATCCCCAATAATATTGGTTCATAAGGAATTGCTTCTTCTAAAATGCGATTCATTCTTCGTGCTCTCGAAGATTCGATCAGCTCACTGGGCAAAAAGATATTTATCAGTCCATCTTCCAAAGTAGTAACTTTAGAAGTCATTTGTCGTACAATAATTTCTATATGTTTGTTCGATATATGTACACCTTGTGATTGATATACTTTCTGAATTTGATCAACCAAAATTACTTGTGCTTGTTCTACGCCTATCTTTGTGCTCAGAAATAATCCCCAAATATTGCCAATAAATTTCTTCATATCATTGTTCCAATCTTCAAAACTATTTTCTAAATTAATAGAAACTAAATTTATGGGACGTGCTTCCAGTAATTGTTCCACTTTGGGTAAACCTTGGATTATATCTCCTGATTTTAATCTTTCGTATATAAGAGTTATTAAAGTATCGCCTTCTTTTATAAATTCACCATAATTATTATGAATAATGGCTCCCCGAGTAGCTAAATATGGTTTAGCCAATCTAATAACGAAATAATCTCTATGTATACCTATAATTTGACCAGATGGAGAGTTTTCCGATTCTTTTAAAATAGAGAAATTATCAAATAAAAATTTTCCAAGATTGAATTTTTTTCTTTTTTTTTCCGATAAAGAAAAAAGTGGTAGAGGCAACTTGAATAACTTTTGATTAATATTTTTTACGAAAATTAATTTATGAATTTTATTACATTCATCTGAAAAATACCATTTTGGATTTTTACAAGTATTTGTATACTTTTGAATTATAGGAGAGTTATTCATTATCATTTTGCTTTCGATAGTCCGATAAAAACATTCAAAATAATTTAGAATATTTTGAAAATTCCCAATTAGCCCCAATTTATCAGACAATAGTATTTCCAAAGAATTTTTTATTAACTTATCTTTTTCTAGATCCATTTCTCTCATTCGCTCAAAATAATTCAAATCTTTTTGATATTCATAAAAATCAAAAAATTTATTTGAAACATATTGATTAACATCTTTTTCTAAACAAAATTTTCCCGATTTAGTTATTTTTGATGTTGAAACTAAATCAACTGGAGATAAAATTATAAAAGACTTAATTTCATAATTTTCGTTGGGTGAAACCCGTATGATACCCTGATGTTTGTTTATTAATCTGTTTTCGGAGAGTGGAAAGAAATCATTGTAATAATTTCTTTTCAAAACGTATGGAACACTAAACGTTTTGTCCGGCTCATTCTTCGACCCGACAAAAGAATTTATCAAACTCATTTGAATAAAATTTCTGAAATTTTTTTTTGTTTTTATTTTCAAGAATGAGATATGAGTTTTTTGCAAAAAATATTTATCTCTCCAATGTATAATCAAACAGGTCTGAAGTAATTGAATATATTTTTTATTTAGTAAGTGGATTTGCTGACCATCTTCATAAAATAAATAATTTACATTTCTAATTTTCAAATTTGTATTTCTCCGCAATAGATTTAAAAGATTCGTTTTACTCGATTCATCAAAAACCTCATATTTAGTTGCGGGTCTTACAAAAGCAAAAGGTTTTTGTTTGGGAGGTATAACCCATTGAAGATATGACCAATTATTGTACTGAAATTTGCCAAAAATTTTTTTACCAGGTGGAATTAAAATACTTATTTGTTTCGAAATTTCATATTTTCTATCTGGATAATACATAGTTCCAGGTAAGATTTTTACTTCATAACTATTATTTAGTCCTTTCCGAATTTTAATCAATCCGCTCATATCACTAAAAATACTTAAAGTAATTTGCGTACCTGCTTGAACCAATTCATTATTTTTTACCAAAATAGACGATAAGTTTTTAGTAGAAAGATATGTTTTTTCGGGAATATGGAAAAGAAAACCTCCTTGTACAATTGTATATCTTGGTTGAAAAAATTTTGTCTTCCCCTCCTCAAAATGATTCTTATTAATCGAACCAACTTTAATAGTACCATATTTGATAATTCCTGGTTTTTCCAATTTGTATTTGGGAGGTTCGGAGATAGCAAAAACATCATTATTACGTAAAATCCCATTTTTCCGTATTTCAAGAACGAACGAAGTTGCATATTTCTTGCGCAGGAAAAAATATTTATTTTTCTTTACGACATTATACCCCGACAAAATAATGTTCGAATTTACTGAATCATTTAAATTATTGAAAACCATATCAGTTAACCAGGATTTTGTAAGAATCTTATTTTTTCGAAAAATCCAGGAATTTGAGATACAAATATTTATTTGGTTTTTATTTTCCAAATAATAAAAAGTATTTTTTTCTTTTGCAATGAAAATTTTAGAATCGATTTTATCTTGATTTTCATAAAATAAAATTGGTAATTTATTATTTCTATCAAAAGATTTTCCAGATAATATCCATATGTGGGACGTTCTGAGTATGGAGTGAATATTACTATGAATATATTCAGAGGCATGACCAACTTTTGTACTCCAAGACATTTCCCCCTCTAAATTGGAATAAATGTATTTTTGAACTTTTTCTTTGAGGGGTAATATCTTAGCACGAATTTCGGCAATCACTTGTTTTGATTCTATGTATTGATTATCTTGGACCAATAATAAACTTTTTGGTGGAATTGTAATATTATGTATTTTATTTCTACCCTGAATACTTAGGAATAAAGTAGTTTGGCACATCCAAGCGGGGTGTCCATGACGTGTACGTGTTGGACAAATTAAATTTTTGTTAAATTTTATAATTCCATTAAAAGGCGCTCGTACGTGCTCCGCGATATCACCAGTGAAAACACCTCCAGTATGAAAAGTTCTTAGCGTTAATTGAGTTCCAGGCTCGCCAATAGATTGTCCTGCAATAATACCTACAGCTTCACCTATTTCTATCAAATTGCCGTTTGTGGGACTCCAGCCATAACACGATTGACAGACCCAAAGCATACTTTTACAAGTTAACGGAGATCTTACAGAAATTTTTTCTGTTTTGACGTTTGTCAATCTATTGGCCAAAGAAGCTCCAATATCTTGATTGCGGGTGGCAAAACATCGATTATTTATATATATATTTTCCGATAATAAGCGACCAATCAATTTTTGTTGAAAATTTTTTTTTTTTACTGAGAAATTACTTATAAAAATACCATAAAAACTCCCACAATCTATCTTCCGTACAATAATCCGTTGAACTACTTCAACGAGTCTCCTAGTTAGATATCCAGCATCTGATGTTCTTACCGCAGTATCTACAACCCCTTTCCTAGCCCCGTAGCAAGAAATAATATATTCTGTTAAAGATAAACCTTCCCTAAAATTACTTTGAATAGGTAAATCAATAATTTGACCTTGCGGATCTGACATTAAACCTCTCATACCTACTAACTGATGAACTTGGGATATACTTCCACGTGCACCCGAAAAAGACATCATATGCACTGGATTTGAGGGATCCGTCATTCTGAAGTTAGGGTTCATTTCTTGTTTTAAATATTCACTTGTTGCATACCATGTTTCTATAAGTTGACGCAATTTTTCCACAGCATGTAAATTTCCATAATTATAATGTTTTTCTGAAAGATTAGTATATTGTTCCGCATCCTCAATAAGCCACCCTTTAGAAGGTGCTGTTAAAAGATCATCAATACCTAATGAAATGGCTCCCAAAGTTGCATGTTGAAAACCCAATGTTTTTAATTGGTCCAAAACATGTGTTGTATATGCAATGCCAAAATGAGATATGAATCTGCTTATGAGTTGTTTTATGCCAATTCGATCCATAACTTTATTATAAAATATCAAATCAACTGGTTCTGCCATGGGAGAAAACCTCTCTTTTTTTATAAACATGAATCATCAACGAATTCAGCTGTTAATTTTCTAATGATTTCTCTACTTATTTTTTCCGATCAAAAAAATGATTTTTTAATATTCCGTACAAAAATCTCTTTCTCGTTTTAAGACTGCTTCATAACTACCTTGTATTGCTTCACTAATTTGTTGGTTGAACAAAATACGACCCGCAGTTGTACAGATATAAATGTTTAGGATTTCTCGATTTCTATTTCTCCTTATTTCATAATCTTCATAAATTTTTGAAAAGTTTCCAAAAGATTTATATCTTATTTCAATAGGTTCTGCGCGAATTGTTAAAGTAACCATTTTAAATTCGTTTTGTCGCTGTAGCCACAAAAGACTATGTAAATCTATTGTTTTTTGTTGATAAGCTCCCAGAACATCATTGTGACTATAAAAATATGGTATCTTGGAAAAAGACATTTTTTTAATGGAAGTATTACTCTCATTTTTTTCAAGATTGGTATTTTCATAAAATGGGTGATGCCTATTACCATAAATACCACGATAATTTTCCATCGTTAAAATATAAAGTCCCAGAAGCATGTCTTGACTCGGAATACAAATAGGTTCTCCTGTAGCTGGAGATAATAGATTTCTACGGGAAAGCATAGGTAGACGAGCCTCCGATTGAGCTTCTAAAGATAAAGGTATATGAACTGCCATTTGGTCCCCATCAAAATCAGCGTTAAAACCTCCGCAAACTAGTGGGTGTAAATGAATAGCTCGTCCATCGACTAAAATAGGTTGAAAGGCTTGTATTCCTAATCTATGTAGTGTCGGGGCTCGATTCAACAAGATTGGATGTCCCTTCATTATTTGGGCAAGAAGTTTCCATATAACGGGCTTCCTTTCCTGAATCATAGTTTTAGCTGCCCGGAGATTGGAAGCAAGATTTTGTCCAATGAGGGACTGAATAACAAATGCTTGAAAAAGTTCTATTGCCATTTCTCGGGGTAAACCACACTGATGTAATGGAAGATATGGACCCACGACAATAACTGATCGACCCGAATAATCAACTCGCTTTCCGAGTAAATTTTCTCGAAATCTTCCTTCTTTTCCCTCAATCAAATCTGAGAAAGATTTATAGGGTCTATTATGACTATCTCTCATAGGTTGTCCCCTAATCCCATTATCAATCAGTCCATCAACAGCTTCCTGAACTGATCTTTTTTGACAGACAATTAACCCTCCAGGTGTTGAATCACTACGTGCTAGGAAATCCAGAAGAGTATTATTTCTATAAATTATTCTTCTATAAAGTTCATTTAAATCGGATGTAATCAATTCACCTTCGCCTAACTCAATCATGGGTCGTAATTCGGGGGGGAGAACTGGTAGGACGGATAAAACCATCCATTCTGGTTTTATATTTGTTTGAATAAAATGTTTCGCTAATCTAATGCGTCTAATGAGTAAATCTTTTCGCCTTTGAATTTTTCTATCTTCCCAATTATTCCCCGTTGATTTTTGCTCAGCAAATTCTTTCCATTCCAAATGTGCTCGATTTATAACATTATGTAAATTCAAATTTGCTAATTGTTTTTTAATAGCATCTCCTCCCGTAGCTATTTCTCTATTTCTAAATACTTCAAATCCCCCGTAAGAGAAAAATCGAGGAAAAATATCCCTCCAAGATTGATCTTCATATTTAAATAAGCCCTGTAATTTCAATAAAGTCGGTTTTTCATTAATGGGTCTAGCAATAAAAAGATTGGGATAGGTTATTTTTAAGATTCCCCCCCGATGAATCGGACATGACAGTTTTCAGTCATCCGGCTCAAATAGTTGTAGATTATATAGGAAAATATATACGAAAATTAAAATTCGTTTATCATATATTAGTTTCCATGTAAATACCTTCTATATATATAGAAAGAAATCTAATGACTACTCATTACTCACGTTACAATTCCTAATTTTTTTTGAAATTTGTTGAGTGGTCTCAATCCTCTTAGAATTCATAGAAAAATAATGAATTAATGAATCTAGAAAGGTTTTTCTTGTCCGTGTTTTAATTTGGCGCATTCTTTAGGTCTTTGCTCTATTTCGATGATTCATCCTTTAATTCAAAACAAATTTGCGATGAATTTACTCCGATATATCATGTATCAAAAAATATTTTTTCGATTTTTGTCTTACGAAATCTAAATAGCAAATAATTTTTCTTTAACCCTAGATTGACTCCCCCAGACAATAGAAAAATTTAATACTTGTTTTTTTTGAGCTCCATTTCATTACTTTATAAAGATATGTCAAAATGGGAGGTACTTTAATATTGAAAGATTAAAGTAACAGTTCTTAAAAAATCTGTGAAATAAAAACTTATAATCAAGTCACACATCGCAATAAACTAGACTTTCCAATTCTTTGAGTGGTTTGGCTAAGGGATTAGCAATACAACTAGGAAGACGTTTTAAATACCATACATGTGTTACAGGACAGGCTAATTCAATATATCCCATTCGATATCTTCTAATTCTCGATTCAGTGAAATCAACTCCACAATGTTCGCAAAATTTTATATTATCTTTCCGATCCTCAATTCCTCGATATTTTCCGCAAATGCAAACTCCACTTTTGATAGGTCCAAAAATTCGTTCGCAAAATAAACCATCTTTTTCTGGTTTATGGGTCTTATAATGTAATGTATAAGGTTTTATTACTTGGCCAATGGTTTCCCCATTGGGTAAAACGCGTTTACCCCAATTACGAATTTGTTCGGGAGAAGCTAATTCAATTCGAAGATGGTGATATTTCCGTTGATAAATCATAAAATAGAGATTCCAAATTATTTTTTTTTTTCAAATTTCTTTTAATTTTAATTCTAAATCTTTCTCGAGTATAGTAGCATGATTAATTTCTAGAGCTAAAGATCGTAATTCTCGAACGAGTAATTTAAATGATTCTGGAGCCGTTTCAGGTTTGGGGATAGGTTCTCCCGTAACAATAGCGCCTAGTACCTCATACCGCGCTTTGATATGATCTGATTTGATCGTTAGCATTTCCTGTAATATATAAGCAACACCAAAACCTTCCAAAGCCCAAACTTCCATCTCTCCGACTCTTTGCCCTCCCCGTCTAGATCTACCCCGCAATGGCTGTTGGGTAACCAATGCATAAGGTCCACTTGAACGTGCATGAATTTTATCATCGACCTGATGAATTAGTTTCAACATATAGGCTTTTCCTATAGTAATGGGCTGTTCGAAAATATCTCCGGTTCTTCCATCAAATAATCGAGTTTTTCCAGGATTATCAGGTTCAAATAACCATGGATTTGTTGTCCGTCTACCTGCTTCATAAAGTTGCGAAAATATTAATTTTCTCGAAGCTTCTCTTTCATATCGTTCATCAAATGGTATTATTCTATAATTCTTTTTGCAAAAGTCGCCAGCTAAGCCAAGTAAACATTCAAAAATTTGTCCAACATTCATTCGTGAGGGTACCCCTAAAGGACTTAATATCATGTCGATGGGTATACCATTTTGTAAAAAAGGCATATCCTGTCTTGATAATATTTTCGAAATAATACCCTTATTACCATGCCGTCCAGCGACTTTGTCACCTACTTGTATTTTGCGTCTTTGTAGAATATAAACGTGAATAATCTTCGCATCGTTCGAATTATCTTCCCTATATATAGACCTAACATCGATGACTCGCCCTCTTCCGCCGATAGGGACTTTAAGGCAATTTTCTTTTGAGTTTGTTACTCGAATACCAAAAATAGCTTGTAATAATTTACCTTCCGGAGCTCGTAAAGTTTCTTCGGTTTCTTGAGGTGTTAATTTTCCCACCAAAACATCTCCTGTTTCAACCCACGCTCCTGTTAATACAATGCCATTTTTATCCAAATGACGGAGTAAATAATTATCCAGATGAGGTATCTCGTTAGTAAATTTTTCGGCACCCTGACTTGCCACACGGGCTTCAATTTCATATCTTTCGATATGAAGTGAAGTATATACATCGTTATATATTAGACGTTCACTGATTAAAATAGCGTCTTCAAAATTATAACCCTCCCAAGGCATATAAGCCACCAAAATATTTTTTCCCAGAGCAAGTTCACCTTTTGAAGTTGCCGCACCATCAGCCAAAATTTGACCTATTCTTATATATCTATTGTTTTTCAATCGAGGCTTTTGATGCATACAAGTATTATTATTAGATCGTTGATATATAATTAGATTTGTATCCATCGTTTTCCCATCCTTGTATAAGGTAATTTGATTATTATCAATATAAGAAATTTTTCCGCCCGTCCTTGCTACAGTCACACCACCTGAATCTAAAGCTGTTTGAATCTCTATTCCCGTTCCTACAATACATTTTTCTGTTTCCAAAAGTGGAACGGCTTGGCGTTGCATATTTGAGCCCATTAGTGCTCGATTCGCATCATTATGTTCGAGAAAAGGAATTAGGGAAGCTCCAACGGAAAAATACTGTAAGGGAAAAATGCTACGAAGCTGTACCTGTTCCCAAGCAATAGCGATAAAATCTTGCCTGTACCTAGCTGGAGTAAGGAGCTCTTCCTGATTGTTTTCGTCCAACGCTAAACAATTACCGGTAGCAATTCTATAATATTCGTCTTCTCCAGCCGATAAGTTAAATATCTTATATTCCTCAGATAATTTTGAAATCTTATAGAAAGGACTTTCTAAGCAACCTAAACTATTAATTTCCGCATGAATTGCTAATGACCCTATAAGTCCAGCATTCATTCCTTCGGAGGTTTCGATGGGACAGATCCGACCATAATGACTCGGATGAATGTCACGAACTTGGAAACCAGCAGTTCGTCTCGTCAATCCACCAGGACCTAAAGAACTTAATCTTCTTTTATGAACCATCTCAGTTAAAGGATTTGTTTGATCCAAAAATTGAGACAAGGGATGTGAACCAAAAAATTCTTTGAAAGTCATTACTAATGGAGTTGGAGTTACTAGACTTTTTGGTGTTGGTAGTCTTTTCCGCTTGGTTGCTCCTCGCAGAATTTGTCGAATCGAATTTTCTAAACGATTTAATCCCAATCTAAATTGATCTTGTAATAAATCTGCTACTGAGCAAACACGTCGGTTTTTCAAATGATCGATATCATCAAGTCTACCTACTCCAAACTTTAATTTTATTGAATAATCAACAGCTGTTAAAATATCTTGAGGTAATAAAAAAGTTTCGTTTTCCGGCACGTCAAGATTCAATTTTTTGTTTAGATTCAAACGTCCTATTCTTCCCAATTCACATCGTTGTTGGAAAAATTTTTTTCGTAATTCTCTGCGTATGGATTCAGAAAAGGTTATATCGCCACCCAAGCAATACAATTGTTTATAAAGTTCTACTATTGCCTCTTCCGTGGAATAGGGGTAGTCTTTTTTAGTTTTTTTTTCTATAGACTCTAAATAAATTTTAGGATAGCAAACACTGACCAAAATTTTTCTTAGATTTAAACCCATGGCTGATAATAGAATCAAAATGGATACTTTTCGTTTCTTGCTTATTCTTGCCCAGATTCGTCTTTTTCCATCAATTTCTAGTTTCAATCTTCCTCCCCAATTTGAAATTAAGGTTCCAGTATATATTGGAATCCCATTACGATCCAATTCCGAATTATAATAAATCCCAGGACTTCGTAAAATTTGATTGATTATAACCCTGGCGACTCCATTAACAACAAATGTACCTTGAGAATTCATTAAAGGAATACTTCCAAGAAAAACTGTTTGTTTTTTTATCCTTCCTTCTTTTTTCTGGGTTAATCGAGCAGGTACATACAAATCTGAAGAATAGGTAATCGATTGATATACAGCATCTCGTTCTTTCGAGAGAGGTTTTGCCAGTTTATATTGTTCTCCAAACATACGAAATTCTAATTCTTGATCTATATCTCGAATTTCCGGAAAGTTTTTTGGTTCTGCGATTAAACCTTTATTAATAAAACGATTGAATCCTTCGAATTGTATTCTTCCAAATTCGGGGAGTACGAAAATCTCCATATTTTCCTTTAAAATTTAATTGGAGTTTATTTAATTAATATTACTAAAAAATAAAATTCAAGTTTACTTTATCCCAAAAAGGTTTATCTTTCATTTTCATATCAACAAATGAAAAGTTTTGAACTCTCGATTCTTGTTTTGTCCTCACGAATTATATAGTATAACTTGAGAAGTTTATTCAATAAAGTGTATTATTCAATGGGAACGAACAGCGGCATGGCCAAGTGGTAAGGCAAGGGACTGCAAATCCTTTATCCCCAGTTCAAATCTGGGTGTCGCTTTGTTTTCGGAGCAAGACATAGACAAGGTGGGTTTATCTATTACGTCATTTCTGGGAACAGACTGTTATGCTCTATGTACTATAGTCTGTAACATTTGAAATGTTCTTCGGAACATCGTATTATAGATAACCCACATATATATTGAAACATTCAGGTAAGAAAATCAACTTAATTATCAATAATTTATAATTAGGAATAATTTATTAAATAATTTTTTTGAAAATCTAAAAAATATAGATTTCCATACATTCATATGTATATATATACATATGAATGTATATATCTGCCTCTCGTACCAATCAAAACAGAAATGGAGTCAAAAGAAGTTATGGATATTACTAATATAGCTTGGGGTGCCTTAATGGTTGTTTTTACTTTCTCTCTATCACTCGTAGTTTGGGGACGGAGTGGCTTATGAATATTGATTAAGATTTAGAAGAAAACTTTTCTAAATATTTTGTTCGAAATAAGAAGGCATTGAATTTTATAAATAATTCAATGCTTTTTTATTCTGTTCTCCTTTGCAATGAGAAAGATGTTTAGTATAAGAGATTTTTTCGATTCTATTTTTATTGATCGAAAAGTTTTTTTTCAATTTGAAATTTTTATATGTGTATCTCTTTTCAACCCTCGAATCTATTTCCATTTTTTTCACATATTTTGAATAATGAGAAGAATTTCTTAAATAAATATTTTCTATAATAAAAAAGATGGTCGTCCCACTTAAAAGTATTTGAGATAATAAAAGGATTGGATCCAATCGCCAACCCTGGAAAAAGAGAATTCCTCCACATAATAGACCAATGGATGAGAAAAGAGAATCATAATATTGGGATAGGTTGAAGTAAACCCCCCCCAAAAACCATATATGATTTTTTCAAATCGGTATGGCTTGAGCAAAAAATAATTAAGAAACTTTTTACCCGAAATCCAAGTTAATTTCAAAAAATTTTTTGGATCGTCTTTATTTTTTTGAATTAGATAAAATTTATTATTTTGATTTCAAAAAGTTCTATTTCTTAGTACTTTTATTTTCTATCATTAGGCTCATATTAAATTCCGTTGGTATTACCTTATTACTATATTGTTCGCCAGAGAAAAAAAAATGAGTGACAAAAAAATTTTGTGGTGATAAATATTTTCAACGTTTCCGAAATGACGTAATAATGTTGAAACGGTCTAACCATAGATTCATACATATTAATTAAATTGAAAGATAATTTTTGTTCAAGTTTCACATCGATAAGACATTATTGATATGTTGAAATCCCATTTAAAGTACATTAGAAAATCACACCTCTAGAAACATAAGGTTCCCTCTTTCTTAGGGCATATAAAAGTATACCTACCATTGCTAAAGTTATCCCTATTATAGTACTAGGGCCTAATTCCATATGATTCATTTCTTTATGATATATTAACTCAGTAATTGAGGGAAAGCGGAAAAATCAAAAACTAACAAATAGTATTTTTTAGTTGCTTTTCCACTTCCCTTTTTTTCATTTTCTTAGAAAAAAAATTCTTTTCATCATACTAATTATTTTGACCAGCCGTCCGTACATAAAGAATAAGTAAGAAAGCCGTAGGAATTAGAATAAAAAGAGCCGTAGCAATAAATGCTGAAATATTTACTTCCATAATTTTATTATTTTAATAGTTTTTCGAAAATATCCGAAATATCATCTTATAAAATGCGAATCTGTTTCCGAGAAAATCATAAATAAATTTGCTTTAAATTTATATTCAAAAATTTAATTCGCCATTCACTCAATATTTATAGAAATTCTATTTTTTGAGCTCGATAATTCCCTTTTTTTTCATTATCAGTGAGATATTATAACATATAAAATATTTATCTAAATAAATTTAGATAAATATTTTATTATTTGCCTCGAAGAGGATTCGAACCTCCATGCTTAAAGCACGAAATTTTGAATCTCGCGTGTATACCGTTTCACCATCAAGGCTCTAATAATTGTATATGGTGAATATGTATATTCACTATATACAATTATTTTCTAATTGATCAAAATGCTTAATTTCAAATTTTCTTGGATAAGTTGGAAGAAAGCATTTATGAAAAAACCTGAAAAGACAGACGCTATTGTACATAACACTATCGTAAATTCAATTGAATTTCTTTTTAGAAAAATTGTTGATGGAATAAAATAGGTTTGAAGATAAGGATTTAATCTTTTATTTTTCGAATATATCATTAATTTTATTATCTTCAAATAATAATAAATCGAAACTATGCTTGTAATTAGTGCAATGATAACCAATAAATAAAGCCCGGCTTGCCATCCGCACCAAAATAGATACAATTTACCAAAAAACCCTGTTAGAGGCGGTATACCGCCCAAAGATAACAAACATAATGTTAATGAAATACTCAATAAGGGATCTCTGATGTATAATCCTTCATAATCACGAATATTGTCTGTTCCGGTACGTACACTGAATAGTATAACACAAGCAAATGTACCTAAATTCATGAAAATGTAAAAAAAGGTATAGATAATCATACTAGTATATCCGTTTATATTATTGGCTATCAATCCAATAATAATATATCCAATTTGACTTATCGAGGAATATGCAAGCATACGTTTTATACTCGTTTGAGTAATTGCAACCAAATTACCTAAAATTAAACTCGATATTGCTAGAACCTCCAATATAAGTTTCCATTCGTTAGGTGTGAACACAAAGACGATATTGAAAATTCGAGTAAGTAAAGCTATACCTGCTATTTTAGAAGTAATTGAAAGAAAAGCAACGACTGAAGTTGGTGAGTTAGAGTCGGAAAAGTTTTAGTTTCCTCTCCTTCAAAACCGTGCGTGAAATTTTAATTTCACACGGCTTCTGAATAATGAATTAGTAACAAAAGATTTTCATCGTTTTTTCTATCATAACTTATTATCCTCCTCGTGTATGTATCATAAAAAATAAACTTTTCGAGGAATCCTTCTCAAATAATTTTTAATACGAATGTTTTCAATTATTTCTTTTTTTCCGTTCCCAACAATTCTAATACATTTTTCATTTTAGGATTAAGTCCATCGACCGATATTCTCATATCACTCTTTGTTGCGAAGAATAGCGACTAAATTATGAGGAAAATTTTAATATATAAAATGGTTTACTCCATACAAGTCTTTATTATTTGTATAAACTATCCTTAATAATTTTGTCTTTTTTTTCCCCGGAGGGAAAAAAAAAAGAAATATTTGAAATTTTGCTCTATTCCAAATGTTAATTTTGAAAAAATTTCATTTTTTAATCGAAGTGAAGATTGTATTAGTTTATACTGTATTTTTGTTGAGTTATTGAAAGAAATTTATGCATATAAATAATTAGAAATATTAATTATTATAATTTCCGGAACGGATCGCACTCCTTCATAGATATCAGGAGTCCATTGATGGAAAGGAACTAGTGAAAGCTTGAAAGCAAGTCCGACTGTAATACATAGAAGTGCAATAAACATTCCCGTTGAATTGGACATTTGTGTATTCACAATCCCATTTACAATTTTTTGTATATTGGTTTCGCCTCCTGATAACCCGTATAACCACGAAAAACCATAAGCAAGAATGGATGAGCTTAGCCCGCCTATAAGTAAATATTTCATAGCGGCTTCATTTGATCTAATATCTTTTTTTGTATAGCTACATAATAAATAAGAACATAAACTTAAACATTCTAAAGATACAAAAATGGTAATTAAATCATTGGCGCCACAGAGAAGCATTCCTCCGGCAGTAGCTGTTAGTATAAATACTAGAAACTCAGAAATGGCCATTCCAGTGCATTCGGTATATTCTAAAGCCATAGGAATGCATAATATGGATGATAATGCTATCAAAATTTGAAAGATTCTATTAAAACTGTCTGTTTGAAAAGAGCCCGAAAAACTTATAATTGGTTCTGTTTTCCATTGCGATAGTAATATTGTTAAACTTATCAATAAACTTGTTAGAGAGATAAAATGTAACATAATTGTATTTTTCTTATTCGACACTAAATCGATGAAGAGAATAATCAATGAACAAAAAATTGGAATACATTCAGGTAAAATTGTGTTTCCATATGAAAGAAATGTATCAAGTTCTAATTTCATAAAAGTTTTTTGTAGGATAAAATAAGGTATTCATTATTGATGTAATATTTTTTACTCTTTCCAATTTCCGAAAGAAGGAATAGAAATTGTATCAATTTCTATTCCTTGCTCTTCTTATTCCATTCAAATGTTCAATTTAACGAAAATGAGCAAAAGCTCTATTAGCTTCTGCCATCTTATGAGTTTCTTCCTTCTTACGTATAGCAATTCCATTATCTTTTGCTGCGTCAATTAGTTCGTAACTGAGTTTTGTAGCCATACCTTCACCTGAACGTTTTCGTGCTGCTGCTAACAACCAGCGAATAGCCAATGCTTTTCCCTGTGTCGATTGAATTTCAAGCGGAATTTGATATGTTGATCCACCTATACGTCGTGCTTTCACAGTTACATTTGGAGTTACTTTACCTATAGCTTGACGTGGTACAAATAATGGGTTTTTTTTCGTCCTTCGTTTGATATCACTTATCGCTCTATACAAAATTCGATAAGACAATGATTTTTTTCCATTCTTTAGAATACGATTAACTAGCATATTAATTAATCGATTACGATATATCGGATCAGGCTTTGCTAGTTTTTTCTCCACAATACTTTTGCGTGACATAATACAGATAATTGAATCAATTTTTTTTTATTTATAAACGATTTTGTTCAATTTATTTTGACTTTTCTACTCCATATTGTAGGATGGATTTTATTCAATCTTCCTCCAAACCGTACATTCGATTTTCAACGAATACGGCTTTCAACATCCAAATTTTCCATGATGCTTATTCATTCTTAATTGAGTATCCGTTTCCTTTTTTGGAAATCCTGTATTTCCAAATCCCAAAATTTTTTACCTTTAGGTCCAGTTACTAGATAGTATAAAGAAATTGACTTTTTAAAAAGTAGTTGCTATTTCATTTTCATTTGTTCCAAAAAAATAAAAAATTTTTATTTCATCAATCAAAGTTTGGGAAAACTACTAGAATTAGATCCAGATTAAGACCATAGGTATTAGTCTATAATAAAATTGTCTGTATTTCAGTCATCAATAGCATGCTCTGGTCCCCTCAATAAACTTTTATTTTTTTCCTCTCGTTACTAGGTTAGCTATTTTTCCACATATTCATAGCAATAAATTTTGGGTATCTAAAAATGATACAATTTTTTGGGAATGATATACAACGCACTAGAACGCCCTTGGTGGCGATCCTTTACTCCCACCGAATCCAGTGTACCTCTAACAATATGGTATCTTACACCAGGCAAATCTTTAACTCTTCCCCCTCTCACTAAAACCACAGAATGTTCTTGTAAATTATGTCCCATGCCTGGGATGTATGCAGTAATCTCAAATCCAGATGTTAGTCTAACTCGGGCCACTTTTCGCAGGGCGGAATTTGGTTTTTTCGGCGTTGTGGTGTAAAAGTCGATAAAAAAGTTACCTTGTATTGTCGCTCTACAGAACCGTACGTGAAACTTTCGTTTCATACGGCTCCTCGTTCAA